TGATAAGTCAGGTACTAGAGGTCAATTCAATGCTCTAATAAGCTTTCTTTTACGCCCTGGAATGAAGCATTATTCAAAGACAGTAGGCAAGGCACTATAAGGAAGTTCAGTAGGGGCGGCAGATATAGGCTTCTATTCTCTTGAATAAGTCTCCTCTTGTAGGCCTCTCTTTTTGTGACAAAGAGGCATTCCAAGAACTTATATGAAGGAGCAAGATTGGTATTAGCTTAGTTTGCTTGTTTAGTGGCATCCCGTCGCTTGTTTAATTAATGTAATGCCTTCCTTCTGGGCATTTGTCCTTGTCTTTATCATTGGCATCCGCTTACATAATTTCCTTTAGAGCCTACCTTTCTTTCCCTGTTTACCATCCCAGCTATGTGCCTATCCCTTGATTCCAGGTATGTGGTGCCCATCCGGTCCTTGTTTACCGCAGCTTTCTACTATTTATTATACTGGTTTCCGTCCTTTAGTATGATCTCCTTGCTTGCCCTGTCCGGTCATATGTTCTCCTTCCCGGTCAACGGCATTGGCTATTGGCCATTCGTCCACAAATCATTTTATGTAAATCTATCTTCCCAGCTTTGAACTCATTCCATTCCTATCCCATTCCCAGCTCTTCTTGAATTTTGTTACCAGTTCGCTAGGGAAAGTTCTCGAGTTGCCTATGGAGCAAGGAGGGGCTCCCTCTTTGAAATAAATAAGTGCATTAGTATACCTATCTTTCATTAGTCAAAAGACTTTTTCAAACTAGCTCATAGGTCAAAAGTATACCTGGAAAAAGGATCGATAATCGGCTTTCTTTTTTTTAAGGCTAGGAAGTGACGATTTGAATGAAATATAGTTAGGTTAAAGGAAAGCGTGTGACGGGTATAGGGCAGTAGCAATAGGTAGTAAACAGGAGTCAATGGTTGGCGCATAAGGCTTGGCTAGTTCAGTAGGAGTGACAGGCAAGGCAAACTACATCTGTCGCTGCCTTTACTATGTTAGCCTTTTTTAGAGGTTTGTTTTCTCGTCGGCCAGATATTGAACTTTTTTGTCTTCATCAGTCGCGCTGCTGATCCCCAATAGGTTACAGATCTTGCTTTTGGTGGGATTCGAAGCGTTATAGAAGACCTGCTCTTTTTTCTTTTTTTCACTGCTCCGGAGGAAGTGGTAAAATATGAATTTGAGCTCTCTTGTTTCCTTAGAGGACGCCTCTTCCATTATTATTGTATCGTCTGCGAAGAGCCTATGGTTTTTTGCTTTGACTGATGGGGCGAGCATTAGCCCTTTTAGCCTCCCAGAAAAGAATCTGTCCACTATCTACTGATCTACGACCACCCTCTCTTGATGGTGAAGATAGAGAGAGGGAATTAGTAGATATAGATAGGGGGACAAGGTATCTATAGATATATCCCCCTGCAGCTTTTGAAGAAGCTTCCGGGTCTGCCATGTTTAAGGGCAGCAATCTATGGTTCTGAGATACATCTTTGAATCCATTTGTTCCAGTTGTTTGAAAAGCCTAGCTTCTCAAATATCCTGAAAATAAAATGGATTCTTAATCTAGAGAGTTCCCTTTCATATGCGCTGTCCATATCCGATTTGAGGATCATGCTCTTTTATTTTTAGGTATATAGTGTTTTCTGGACGATGTTAATGCTGTCAGTGATGTTTCTTCCCTTGATGAAGGCCCTTGTTCCTGGAAGATGATTCTGGGAAGGACGACTTTCAGCCTCTATTCGCTATGACTTTGGCCGTGATTTTGTAGAGTGGGTTGCAGAGTGCTTTTTCTTCTCAGGCCTTATTTCTTTGGGGATGAGAGTGAGGAAGGTGGAATTGACCGATCCGATCTCGGCATTTTGACCGTATCTTCGCTATGTATACTAAAGCCCGTGGTTCAAGTGATTATCCATTTGAATTATGGCTTGGTCGAGTGAGCTTTCGCTTCCTTTAAAGGCTTTCTTGTTAATTATTTTTTAAATAAAAGAGATGCGCTCAAAAGATTTGAAAGTGACACCTGATGAGTTGTTTTCCACCGAGAGGGGTTTTTTTAACCACCTTGAGTGGAGTTTACTACGTAATTGGATAAAAGAGTGATTGAAGTACGTTCACTGGTACTGGAGTGTAGCACACTCACCTGATGTACACTTAGAAGACTTCTTCAAAGCTCCCTTTTATGAAACTTCCTGGAAGTCCAAACTCGAGAACAAAGAGCTTTCTCGATTTGGTCTTATGTGGAAGTGTTATGATATGGTAGCTGAGAAGGGTGTTACTTGGAACCCTCTGTGCTTACAATAACATCTCCCAGGATATCTGAGAATGTTACTAGGTATAATCTCCGGTAATTCTTTCTTGGTTGAGCCTTCTGGTCTAACCCAACCAAAGGCTTGGAGAAAAAAAGAGATTTTGATTGTTGATCCGAATTATCAATCTCAGGTGAGTAGACTCTGAAAAATTTCCAAATCATGTCTTTTTTTTTTTTATAAAAAAAACCATCTCCTGAGATCTTTTTCAATAACATTCATCTCGATAAATAGGAAGGGCAGCTTTAAGTCAATAAGGGTAGGAGAGAACAGGCCATATACTATTTGAGCAAAAAATTGACCGACTGCAAGTCGAGATATTCACCATTAGAGAAGACCTGTCTTGCTTTGGTTTGGGCTATTCAATGCCTCAGACACTACCTATTGTCTTTTCCGGTACTGCTTCTTGCGCGGATGGACCCGCTCTTCTATCTCTTCGAAAAGCCGGTTGTTTCAGGCCGAATTGCTAGGTAGCAAATCTTGTTGTCAGAGTTCGATATCATTTATGTCAGCTAGAAATCGATGTTAGGACAAGCTATTGCTGATCACCTTGGACGTCACCCTTTACCATGTTACGAGCCGCCCATGATGGATTTTTTTCCGGATGAAAAAGTCTTTTACACTGACATTGAGTATAGAGAATTTTCTATTTTTTGGACCATGTACTTTGATGGAGCTTTGAATTCGAAAGGGGAATGGCATTGGGATCGTGTTGATGTCACCAGGTCACAAAAAGGCATATCCGCAGGGGTTTCCTACGACCAAGAACATCACTGAGTATGAAGCATTCATTGCCGGACTTCGAGCTGCACTCTGCCTCGATGTCCGACACTTGAAGGTCATAGCAGATTCAAAGCTGGTGATCAGCCAAGTTCTGGATGAATGGAAGACTAAGGACCCACGTAAGGGTCCCTTATAAAGAAATGTCAATCGAACTCATCAAGCAATTCAAAGAAAGAACTTTGACCTGAGAATGCATAACCGGCTGGCTGATTCTCTGGCTACGCTAGCATCAATCGTTCAACCCTGCATCAAAGCATGGAGTCTTTCGTTGTGGAAAGAATGGATCCCCAGGACACCATTTGGCAAGATCAGGAAAATTGGGTCCCAGAACTCACTAATTCCAATGCGTCCTCGAAAGAAGAGCCCTATTAGAATTAGAGAAGGACGAGAAGGCAAAAAATTCGATTATGACCCTTGCAGAGAGACCAGCCGAAGAAGAATATGAAGATGCCGGGAACAAAGGAGAAAACGATATCAAAAATTATCAGAAGGACAAGTTCATCCCAGATTTTCCCACACTTCAACAAACAAAGGAGAGCATTGCGTGACCTCTCACGTCGCTTTGTCATGTTAGAGGACGTTTTGTACAAGCGATCTTTCTACAGTGTACTTTTCAGGTGCAACACTCGAGAAGAAGGTTAGTTTACTAAAGGAAGCACACTCCAGCATCTACGGTGGTCATGTCAATAGTCAAATGCTGGCCAAGAAGATATTGCGTCAAGGATATTATTGGCCAACAATGGAGAGGGACTGTTAGAATGTTGTGAGAAAATGCATGAAATGCCAAATCCACGCCGATCTCGTTCGGACACCCTCATCATCTCTCCATACGTTGACAGCTCCGTGGCCATTTTCAATGTGGGCATTTGAGATTATTGGACCATTCACCAAGACTTTTGAAAATACAAATAGACCGGCATTCATCCTCACAGCCACCAAGTACTACACAAAATGGGCCGAAGCAAAGGCATTCACTGAGATCAAAGCGAGTACTGTTGTCAAGTTCATTATGAAGAATATCATCGCTCAATTCGAAGTACCCAAGATTTTAGTCACCGATAACGAACCTCAATTTATTGCTTAGCAAGTTAAGGATTTGTGCGAAAAATGCAACATTGAGTTGCATCACTCATCGCCCCTTCTATCCTCAGTCGAATGAAATCTTAACATTTTGAAGAAAACTATTGAGACACCTCTAAAGTGGGGGGGTCAAATTGTCTTGATCGTCTCGTTGAAGCACTCTGGGCTTACCGAACGTAAATTCGCACGCTGACGGGCCTTTATGAAAGGGCTCCGTAATAACTAACGTATGGGATGGAGTGGAGGCCCTCCTCCCATACGAAATGAAGATTCCATCTTTAAGAGTACAGCTCTATAAAGACCTCCCGATAGATAAGCGACGAGAAGCCTTGCTAGCACAGCTTGAACTATTGGATGAATTGAGGCTTCAGGAAGCTGAACATGTGCAGGCTTATCAAAGGAGAATCTCGCGATCAACCCATGCCCTCCCCTCGCTATTCAGAGCAAGATGCGCATAGCGAGACTGAATCTTTCTTAGGAAAGCGTGCAAGTTGTTTGATATAATCGGTGGAGAACATTCACAACTCAGTCTTTATATCTTTGATTCTTGAAACTGATATATTTCTGAGACAATCTTATATCAAAAGCACGACTTTCGAGTCACGACTTGCAAGTTACAGGTTTTAGGAAAAGCGAGAGTCTCCGTCGTGAGGTTAGGTCCGGCTCTACCGAAATTTGAATGCCGCAGCTTAGCTGCCAAGGTAAATAAAGTCTCCGTGAACAAGTCAAGCTAAGCAAGGGGGCAGGAGGTACCTATATCTACCCAGCCAGGTGTGAGTTCTTTCAGCTTTTTCCAGATAAAAGGGCTTTGTTTGAAAGAATCTGTCTTCCTTAGCGAGTAGCTGCTGGTTTTCAATCCTCCCATTGATCGAGCGAGTTCCTGCTCTGTTCGTTGTGGCCCAACTAGGAGTGGATGCCAACTCAATCTGATTTGCCTGGTTTGTTTGCCTTTTCCTCTCCGGGACCCTCCTTCGACTCGCACTCGCGGATATCAAGAGCCGGTATCTCGCTGCTTTTTCAGTCAAGTCAAGAACACAGGCTTTCACTTGCACTTGCGCTAATCAGTGACTTGCTAACTTGCCTTCATGTCTCGCTACTAATACACCTACTTGATATCAATCGGCCCTTATTAGTAAGGCGCCTGCTAATGAGTCTCGCTCTCAAACCCTTGTAGTTTAGCTAGCGATTGCGCGTTAGTGCTTCTTTTTTTTTCTTCTTTCTTTTGTTGACACTCGAATTTATCTTATCTCGTTGATTGAGCTAGCGGTGGAAAATGACGCATGAATTGTCTTATAATTATTGCAGTCAAAAGCCTGATCATCTGAAGAATGTTCCTAACCTCTTGGCAGTTTTGTCGGTAACCTCTTAGACGTAAGATCCATTCTAGCGCGCAAGGCATGCGAAGAAGGGACCTAGTTACTAGTTAATCATAACGAAATTAGTCCTCGTAAGGCCTCCCAATAGTGAACATCTAGGAGTAGAAAGCTCGAAAGCAAGTGCTAGCAGAGAAGAGTTTACTAGAACGAGAGTGCTTAGCGGGATTTGTAATAGTTACCGTTCCGTGGGTCCTTAGGAATGTCACAGCCAGAGAGACAGAAGCAAGACAAACTCATCGAAGATGCAGAGAATCGTCATTACCGCTCTTTATTTAATCGCATTTTCAAAGCATCAGTCCAACAGAGGCAAGGCTACTAGAATACCCACACTCGGCTCAAGCCCAAGGCAATAACGACCAGGCGCAAGGGAGAACAAGTGCCAGCGAGTTAGCTGCTGTCGGAAAAAGCGCAATAGCCATAGAGTCAATCCCTGGACCCGGTTCAAATGATTTGATCCCAAGTGTCATCACAAGAAGAAGCTCGTGCCACTGAAAAGGGAGGAGGCTTTCCTCGTGTTAGCCGAACTGGGATCGGTAGAAGGCAATAATTACATTATTGGCCCAAAATCGCCGGGTGGATAAAAAAAGTCGTTTTTGTCGACCCTCTATTAAGGGAATCCGACTTGAGGCCAAAATCGCGAGGTTGGATGCGATTGCTCAAGGTTGGGGCTACTAGAAGCCTATAAGTAAGAAGTCCGGGGAAGGAAAGAACTTCTGGATTCATTGAGTTCATACCAATTAGCAAATTGAGGAATAAGGGCAGCTGCTAAGATCCCAAATCGATCTTGTACTAATCGCCAATCTCGATTCAACTACAAGCCTGCTATTCACTCGATTGAAAGTCGGATCTTGCCTTTACCTTACCCGATCTCCCTTACTCGTCAGAGGCTTTCCCTCTGTAGAAGACTGATTCAAAATGGCATAATTAGACAATTTCTTCTTCAATCTTCACAGTTTTTCCTTCTCTTTTAGGAAAGTAGGAGAAAAGAGTCCTTGGTCTTTTTTTCTCGATGGAAGATAAAATCAAAGTAAGCTGCTTTAACCAACCTACTCTGTCAGACTGTTTTCACTACTGCTTTGCCATGATTCATAAGCAGGCAACGAAGTTGATAGGAAGAGGTTTTTTAAAAAAATGGCTTTAGTTTTAGTCTTTTTCTCTTTCGAAAATGGATCCGCCGGGCTGGATGAGTACTTCTCTTGAGGTCCAATCTCAGGGCAGGTCTTCCTGGACGTTTCTACTTTGTTCTGTAGTCTCGCTGCTGTCTTGTTCGTTTGAAACAATCTTTCGGCTTTCGAAGGGCGATTTTGATGACGTCTTTGCCCCCAAGTGTGATCTTTGAAGAGGGGGACAAAAATGGCTTTTTAGGTTGGCTGAGACCTTACCTTACTGAAGTTCGCCTTCCGTTAGTAGGATTTTCTTTAGCTCCACAGGTCTTATGTAGTCTTAAGTGGATATAGTCTTTTGGTCACGCCTTAGGAATTTCTGGATTAAGTAAGAGAAGAGAACTTTATTCTTCTCTCTCCAAGTACCGAAACTCGCTACCGTCTGTTCCCGCGCAGTTTTTTAAGACAAAACAGCTCTGACTTTGTTTACTCCGTAACCTTGAGACTGTTAAAAAAGCTTGGCTTGGTACGTTGAATCTCTCTGAAGATAGATTGACCTTGGGCAGCTAGTCTATAGCCGAGACAGTGAAGAAAAGTTCATGATTCAAAAAAGTTGTCGCAATCCAACGTAGTGCTAGACCAGATGGGCTTACCCGCGGAACGTCTTACAGCTTTGCTTCCTCAAGCTAGAGGACTTTGGGGTTTTAGAAAAAAAAAGAGATCTCCTGCATTTATGGTTAGGTTAGGAATAGGAAAGTGAGTTTTCATTTGTCCCAGAGTCAAAAATGATGCCTCAAAAGGTGGACATCCGCTGCCAAAAGCAAGAAGCAAGAAGAATCCCCTTTCTTTACCTGCCCGGCCGGAAAGTCCTCAAGAACGGGAAAGCCGACCAAAAGACTATTCTATAATATACTTTTGTTGCCGAATCGAGGGGGCTTGCCTTGTACCAGGCTCTAAAAGAGTTTTCTTCGAGCGAGCGGTCTTTCTATCTTTCTTTTTAGGTTGCATGCTCAAGGCATTTTTATAGATTGAGATGGATTGATCTTCGCTATCGTGTCTCTTCCTTGCTTGTACCAGTTGATGCTGCGGCAGTGCCTAATATGAGTTTGCTCTTGCCCCAGACAGCTTCGAGGTTCCCATCGATCGATTACAGAGGTTTCAATCACTGAACTTGCTTATGCTCTCTTTTGATCGAGTGCTATTTCTATAAAAAATATTGAGTAGGAAAAACTGGAATTGGCTTCAATCGAGATTGCCTCGGCTTCTTAGGCACATGAGGAACCGGCCTAACATCTTTTCAATCGAAATCCTAATCAAAGACAAGTTCTACCAAGGCCAGGATCTGAAAGAGAAAATTCACTTTCTGGAATTCCAAGCTCTGCAGCTTGCCTTTAAAAGCGAAAGTTGAATGATCGAAATCTCCTTCAGGTTCAGTCGAAGAGATCGAAGCGAAGTCATCAATTCAACCATTCGCATGGTCTCCTCTAAGACTGACCTTTTTTCCAAATGAACCGAACCTCGAAACCACATTCATCAAAGAGATAGGGTCATCTCTCTAGGCTGCACACCCTCTTTAGATCGTTCTATTCGTGCTTGAAAAACGACCCCATCGGTCTGCTCCTTTTAATGGACATTCTTAGCCGTTCCCCGCGGGTTAACACCCTATAGATCAGATCGTGAACTCTTTCAGACTCTTAGTTTCACTTGGTTGGGGCAGAGTTTCAGCCTGCCTTCCACCGAATGAATATAAAAAATCTTACAGCTGCCTAACCTGCTGACATCCTAGCGAAGAGAGTCATTATTTGTGTCACATCCTCTAATTCGAGAGAAGGCTTTCCTGTTATCTCTCAAATTAGAGGCATTGAAGCGATCGAGTGATAGATTGATCGACGTCCGAAGAACGCTCGACCGTGAGTCGCAAGGTGAAAGGAACTTAGCCAATGAGGTCCGGCTCTATGAGCTCCTGGGCAAGGCTTTCTCGTTCAACTAACACACTTGAGGAAAGATAGAAACAACTCTTCTTTATATAATATACACAATTCTCAAAACTGAGCTCACTTCGCTACCTTTCTCCGAGTGACTAATCAGAGCGCCTATGAAACACTCAGAATTGACTACTCTATTTGGGTCCTTTTCTGTCCTATACGAAAGAAAGGCTAAGTCAGGAAGTCAGTAGAGTAGCGGAGCGATTTCAGGGCAGGAACCCTTCTGCCTTAAACTCTATTCGCACCTTACTTGATTCATTCCTTCCACCCGAAGCCTCTGCTGCCTGCCTGAGATGAGCGTCCTCTGATCTAAGTACGAGCTCCTGTTTGCTTCCTTCGATTCCTTATTCCAGATTCGCTAAACAGAAGATCTAGATTTCAAAGAAGGGAAGCGATATTGGAAGGATCAGGATGCGACCCTTACCAGAGCAGCTCGCGCTTGACCATCGAGTTAGCAGAGCGGATCCCGTCGCCGAGCATGAAGCAGAACCATCTGAGCACACCGAGCGGCGAAGCCAGCGAATGAGAACGTCAGCGGATGGGCATAAGTTCAGGGGCAGTGTTAGGGCATTTCTTCTTTATCAAGAGGAGTGAAAACCTTCCTCTCCGCTTCTGTCAGCATAGAGGAAGGCAACAAGGAAGGAACCAGGTTGAAACATGGTAATAGCTGTCTCTGTTCACTCATGCTTGCTGCTTAAGACTCTCTTTTCCCTCTCTTTCTAGACCTGAAAAAAGTAGTTTGACGGCAAGGAAGAGCTTGAAGAAGGAATCAGTACCATTGGCTTTTTCCTCCAGTCTTTGTATGTATGGGATGTACCCGATAAAGATACAAAGCAGCTGAGATCAGAATGAGTAGCATTGGTCTCTCCGTTTGGTCCGACTAATCAATGTAAAAAAGAATCCATCGATCGGTGAAGTACTTCAACGGAAGTGTGCACGCTAGCGCTTTTCTCTAAGCTTCTAGTTAGCTCATTGAAAAACGGACTCCACTCAGTGGGGCACATGGGTTTGTGAAGATGCGTTGGTTGATCCGGAGAATGGCCTGTACTGACCTAAGGTCCTGTCAGATTGCATAGCACATGCTAAGAGCTGCGATGCCTGCCAGAGGTATGGACCAATCCAGCACAAGCCGGCTTCCGACTTAGACCCTCAACTCAAGCCTTGGCCATTTCGAGCTTGGGCAATGGATATCATCGGACTATCCCAGATCTTCAAGAGGTCTTTCTCCTAGTAGAGGCCCAGCCTTCTCCACCTTGCGCCCTGGGTACCTTACTGACTTCCCCGGGGGAGGTTGAGAAGAAGAAGCTGTGACACAAGAAGCTGCTATTGAACTGAACCCCCATCTGTCTTTGCTGCTTGACTGATGGAAAGCTTGACTTTCTTACTTGACTGTTGAACGACTCCGATCTGCAGATGTTTTCCTGAAAAATCGCTTTTCCTATTTCAAAGAGGAGGTCTGTCTTATCTTATGAATCGATTGAAGAAGAAATCCACTTAGATAGAAGAGAGGCAAGGCAGAATAAGCGATGTTGGAGGCAGGGCTCCTAGAAGAGAAGCTCATACCCGTCGAAAGGGAAATGATCTTTAGGTAAGAAAGGCCCCTCTCTTCACTAAGCTAAGCCGGAAAGAGATAAAGAGTTAGATCCGGGCATAGCCATAGATGTGGAACTCTTTCGAAATAGGTCAGACTTTCTCGCTAAAGAAAGAGGACAGGTGCGCAGCGGTTCGGAATCGTAGCAAGTGACATCTTCAATCAAGAAAGACCTGGAAAAAGGAAAGATAGTTCCTTCACTTCCGGGCTTAAAGAAGCGAGTGACTCTCGCGGGTATCTATCAACATATAGAGATGTCGCCCCTGTCGCTGCACTTGGAGGCCTTATCACTGTTGGTGCTTTTCATAGCGTAGTAGAGTAGCCAAGGGCGTAAGCGAAATTCGACTCTGGTAATGCCAGGTTCGGAAGAATAGATTCTTTTTCCCTTCGACTCCGATATTCTATTATATAATAGAACAGCAATATCCACTGCTGCTGCCGTTGAAGGGCTACTATGAAAAATTCTATATAAGAAGTTCTTGTCTCTTTCCCGCAAACTGATTGACCATGAATTCTGTAACAGAGGCGATGAATATCGTTACTATTGGGATATCTTTAACAGAATAGCCAAAGAGACAGGATACTAAGATTCCCAGTACAGTCCAATACTTGTCTTCCTCCTAAGAATAGTAATAAAGCGAGAGAAGCTCACTGCCCTTGCTATGAATGACTTTTGAATTATTCATTCCACCGGGAAGAGCTCCAAAAAACATACTGAAACGGCCCAGCCAAAGAAGAGTATAGCCCCGAGATAGTGGAATAGGAGGTAGGGTCCAGTCCCAAATAAAGATGGAGCAAGTTTCATTCGAACAAGGCCAAATCGAGATAGAAGCTTGATCCCCTAGTCTTAGAGCGTTGAGTTCTCTTTCCTGTGCTATCAATAAGAAGGAACAGCGGGCTGCTAAAGAGATGGCTATGGGAACTAGTGCAACGATAGATCGCCTTCCCTTACTAAGTTCCTTAGCCTTGCTTCCCTTGAATACGGTCTTTGAGAATCCGCTCTTAGGGGAATATCCGTTCTTTGATAGAATCAAGTTCTTAGAGATGAAAAGAGCTATCAATTCATTTCTTCATACCTGCTTATCTCCTACTTGAAATATAGGAAAGATACCCGGCTAGCTCAGATCTAGGCCTATTGGCCAGCTTTACTTGGCCGGAAAGAAGCTTAAGTTAGTGAGTTGCCGGTCTTGAAAGATCTTTCCTCTGGAAAGCCAGAACTCAGGCACATTTCCTTAAGCCAAGCCTTTATTTAGCCCTAAAAGCCCTTCTTAAACCACCAACCCAATCGCTTTGAGCCTTGAGCTAACTCATTTACCTTGCTGGGCGATCTTCTACTTAGAATACGCTACCACCAAAGCAAAGGCAAGCAAGAACATCTGAGTCAAGACGATTTGGGAGCAGCGCCTATTGCCGGAGAAAGAGTAGTAAGAGGACCCTACTTGACTGCTTCAAAGGCTACGCACCGGATTAATTATCACTTCATTCGTGAGAAGGATTTTCCGCTTTCGCTACGCCCGGAATAGGAGGCAAGATAGGGGACTTTCTCTACTCTACTAAGCCTTTCGCTAAAGAGCACTCCTAGGTTAGGCCGACAAGACATCAAGAGGGAAGAGAAAATCTTTCTTCTTCACCGAGTTCACATTCCCAGCTGCCCAAAAGTGGAGTTCCGAATAGCTTATTGGGAAGAAGCTTAGCCTTAGTCTACAATCATTCCCTAGTCTCTCCTATATCCTATTCCTATTCTAGCTGGGATCTTATCATTTTTCAACTCATAATAAGTACGGCATAGAAGAAGAGCCTTAGCCTTAGTCAAGAAGCATTCCCCTAGTAGCATTTGAGTCCCCTTTCTTCGCTTTCTAAAAAAAAGTGGCAATCTCGATGAAAGTAGCTGCTTTAAACTGGGAAAGCTTTCAGCTACTTACTTTATTCTCTTTATAATCTTTCCTGGGAATCAATCTCTTTTGTCGGAGCTTGCCGGGTATTTACTTCTCCTTCATCCCTTACGCTACGGCCCCTTGGGTTCGGTTCTGCCCCAAAAGAAATAATTGACCTGGTTTTATTCCTAGTTACGCCTTATCCTAATGCCCTCTTCCTAGCGAGTGAATGCGGAATGATTGAACTTCTAGCTTAAAAGGCCTCTTCTCTTTCCTTTGCTTCTCTTGAGCCGGCTCGATCCGGGAATTCTTCCCTTCTATTTACTGATCGCCTTGAGCTGGGAACTCCAAAACCATTTCCTTCTTTCTAAATCACCGAATCTCGCATCCAACCTCGGTCTTTTTGGCACAGGGGATAATCTTCCTTATGGGTTAGCTGAACCGCTTTCAAAGGCTTGATTGCCCCTTTCATCTAGCTAGGGCGCTAAGGTAGTTCATTCGGGTAGCGGTAACCCCGCTAAGAGCTCTCTTTCGACAAGAAGGTGTGAGATAGCATTTTCAATAGCTGCATCTTGCTAACAGCAGAAAGGAAAGAAGAGCTAAGCCTGAAACTCCTAGTAAAGTCGTCTGCTACTTCCACTACAGGAAAAATAAAGGGCAACTGCTCTCGAATCAGCAATGCCACACCACATCTCTTCTCTTACTCAAAAGCATTTTTTAAAAAAACCTCCCTCCCTTTTGCCAAGGAAAGCCTTGAAAGCAGGAAAGGCAAGCTATTTGATTTTAACAACGGGCTTTTCTTTTTACGATCTTACCTTCCAAAATTAGACTGATGAAAGCATTCTTAGCCATACCAGACTAACTACGAAAAAAGGGCCTCGCCTACTGGGCCCTTCTATTGCTCCTTACCCTAGAGACTCTTCCCAGTGCCAAGAACTAGGATCAGAATCAAAGTCTCAACCCGCTGAAAGAAAGTGGACTCTTCCTTTACTACTACGCTCGTTCTCCCTCTCGAACGTGATTCGTCTTTGATGCTTGATTCCTTAGCAGAGCTAATTTAGATGCGGAACCAGAGCTAATGGCTTACTTCACTACCTTAAGCCCAAGCCGGGACATTCTCTTAAGCTTAAAAAGAGTCTTTCCTTCCGGGAGAAGTTGAAGTCTTTACTTCTGAACTACTTCGACGAATTCTTTTCACTCTTTATGGCAGCAGCTAGTTCAGTGGCATCTATCTTGCTCAGTTGTCTTCCTTTGACCTTGCCTGGAATTGGGAGAAGTTGAATCAGAATCTCTTTCCCTCTCGGCTGATGAAAGACTAGAAAGGAAATCGGTTTAGCCTAGGAGACGTGAAAGAAAGCTTGAAAAGAACTCCCTTAAGAGCTAAGAGCGGCTGATTCTGTAAGAGCTTCTTCTTTTCAACGGGACCCTGGCGAGTGTAGCCTGTGCGGGTTGAGCGTAGTTTTCGAAGCGAAAGGTAGAGTAAATGAGTTAGTAAACCGAGTGCCATCCTCAAGTCTTCTTAGTGGTAGCGGGCTTTGCTTCTTTTCTTATGCCGCCTATTGGTACTAGTAGAGTAGGATTGATCTGTAATACAGAACCTATAGGTGTAACCTTTTGCTCAATACTAGAATCGACAATTGAAGCATCTGAGGCAGCATCAATCGGGGATACACGACAGAAGGAATTGTTCTATTTCTAAACTTCACCTTCAACAAGCGTAGATTCATTTTTTTAATATTTTACAATAAGAATCTTTTTTCTTTCTATCCTGAATCATGTGTCTTTCTTGTAAGACTGAGAGCGGTAAAAAAAAAAAGAATCAAATCACACTGTAATAGGTAAATGCCTGGCTATTCAAGCTAGCGTGGTAACGAGACAGTGAGTGAAAGTGAATCGGTTAACGAGACTGAGGAAGATGCCTAGCTAGTTTTGAACCAGAGCAGGGAAGTGAAGCCCTCGATTAGCAAAGAGCTCCCCCAACGAGCTCTCTCCGTTCTATCCAATATACTATTTGCTAAAGTTCAAAGGCCAGTTTGAAGAAGGTCCAATGTCCAGACATGCGAAGTCAGTGAAACAGCCGTTCCAAAGCTTTCTAGAGGTGCCTATAAGGAAGTGAAAATAAATAGGAAAACCTGATTCCAGCCGTAGTTTATTGGCTGTTAGGTCGGTGAAACTGTCCCTGTAGCTAAAGTAAAGCCAGTAGTTCGAGTTCTAGTTCTAGTTCTTTTTTTTTTAGACCGGATGGGACCTAACAAACTCTCTACGTTCGTACCTGCAGCTAACAAGTCAGAAGTGTCCCCTGAGTCCGAGTTAGCTGTTCTAGTTCTAGTTCAGGACAGGACAGTATGGGACCTGTTGCTTAGGTTGCGAAGCAAGCAACCAACCCGGCAGAAGTAGATCGGAAGTTTCCTGTTTGACAAAGGGGCGCGTTAGCGGCGTAAGAGTAAGTAAGTAAACAGATCAGGTGTAGCGGGCAAACACGGGTGTAGTGATAGAGCGGTTTAGTTTACGATTCTATTCAAACAGGCTATTGCGCCTAAGTCAATCCCTCGTATCGGCCGGCTGTCTTATGACGGGAGACACAACAAGTAGGTGCGAAGCCTTTAAATTGAAAAGCCCAAACAAGCTTTCTTCATTCGCACCTTTTAGCCTCTGTTACAGAAGTGGAAGGATCCGTTGGTAGTTTGCTCTTGCTAGAGTAGGTATACGCGGATTCGGGTTGCCTAAGTAGAAGGCATGGAACTAGTGATTCCCTTGCGATCTTGTCTTCCTACTATAGAAGAGAAGGATCAGCGCACGGATCAGGGTTTCTGACTCGCGGAAATAGGCTAATGCTATGCCTAAAAGTAAGCATTGGATGAATGCCCGGGCCTTGAGATTACTTACTTTCTTGTAAGAGCAGGTTTAAGCTTATACGCAGTAGAAGCGAGTCTCTAACAAGAAGCAAAACTACCTTATTTACTAGCGAAGCTAGCTAGAATACCTTTTTGAGAGCATTTAAAAAGAGCGCTCGGGAATAAAGCCTAATCAAAGCGGGCAAACAGAAAGATCGTGTAACTTGACAGGTGCAGCCACGACGGCTTGTTCCTCAACCGCAGTAGCTCTTGTTCTTCTTCCTTCTCAGAGGTCAATTCCGCTGCTTCAGCGACCTCCATGGTTAGTCTTTGTATTGCAGGTTCTAATCCTGAGATGGATTCTTGTGGGCTAGCCTCGGGAGGGGTAGCTTCGCTCCTGGGTTCCAAGGATGGCCTTATCTCGGTTGTGGATTTAATCAGCTCCATCAGACCGCCTGCCTCCACAGTGAAGCTTCCGACCACTGCTTCCACAGCAAGACAGGAGTAGAAGTGAGTGCTTCAGGTGGATAAGCTTCGACGCTCTCAACCTGGTTTGGATCGTTTGACTATGGCTCCGCGTTCTTTACAATCATAAGCTCTCTCACGAGAGTCCAAATCAGGTCTCCATCTTGCCTTATTAAATAAGTTCGGGCAAATCTACATTTTAAGAAGTTATAGGTATAGCTCAGGAGATGGGATTGGATCCAGAATTCGAATTGGCTCTGCATCATCTGGAACTAAATAAGCTTCGGGGTCTTGATTTCCATTAGAATCTACATATAGAATTAGAACCGGGCTACCCCATGATCGTGATTTGATCATCATTAGGTGGTGAGAAACCACGCCTTATGACGAAAGGGGAGCATTACGTCCGATCAAGACACCAGTCTGCCCTCTAATGGAGGGTGCTATGGAAGAAATTAGGCGCTGAACTGAGGTTTAGCAGTGCTTATCACTCAGGACGGCCAGACTCCAGTCGTCGGTTTACTGGAAGACTTTCTGAGGAGCTTAGTGCAAGGAAGACCGAGCAAGTGGGAATAAGTTCTTCCAACTGCAGAGTTTGCCTATAAAAACGATGTGAATCGGCCTATGTTAAGTAAGGGGGGAAGTCACCATTCGAAGTGGTGTATGGTAAGAGGACTAACAATAAGGGGGAAGCGCGGCGATCAAAGCTTTGGTTTTAGGTTCTACACTCGCCGGCCTAAAACCAAAGCTGCTCCTTCAGCTGATTTACTATCATCTTCTCTTCATTTAGTGTTCCTCCTGATCAGGAAGCTCCTATTTCTTTATGAAGAAGAGTACGTTCCTATACTACTAATCGGCATCTTCCCTCGGTCAATATTGTCTCTATTGATTTAAAGGTGAAGGTCAATTTCGATCAGCTCAAAAGGCTCCTTCTGGGGAGTTGCTGCCATGTATGAAAAGATTGCGGCCCTATATAAAAATCAGACTTGGATCATCGTTCTCCGTCCTTCGGATAAGAAAGTTATCGGCTGCAAATAGTTATGCAAGATAAAGGAAAAGTCTGATAGGACTATTGATCGCTACAAAGCTCGCGTGATAGCCAAAGGCTACAACCAGCAAGAGAGTATAGACTATGATAAGACATTCAGTCCAGTTATCAAGATGGCCACAGGATTCGAAGAACACTTGCCCTGAGGTCTCCTATTGGTATATACTCTTACAAGGTGATCCTTTTGGTCTAAAGAATGCCGGGGCGACGTACCAGCGAGCCATGACTGCGCTCTTTCATGATATGATTCACAAGGCAAGGAACTTGTGGGCTTTGATGCTTACCTTATTATTAAAATAAAAGGAGAAAGGGCTTTTTTTATGAATTAAGAGGGTTGAGTAAGGGGGGTTTGCTTGCTGGCTGGCTAGCTCGTGCAATCCACGAAAAATTCCTTCGCGTTAGTAAGCTAGCTTTGTAAGCTAAGCAAGCCTAGTTCCCCGGGCACTACGGTAGGACGTGGATCGATCATGACGAGAATGGACTTCTCCGTAATGTAAATGTAATAGAAGAGTCACAGTCCAGTTCCCCGGGCTTTCCCCCTTCTCGACCAGACGAAGGAGATATGAATTCAATTCAAGCGGGTAAGGGCTTGGCTTGACCGTGTGTTCTCTCCTAATCGGGTCGGAGGCGAAGACTGGCAAAGTTCATCATTCAGTGGTAGAGTGTTCATAGAAAAGAAGGCGTCGCCCAACGAGTGGCAGATTTGGATGGAGTCTCGCTTGGATGCTTAGGCAGTTCAGTTGAACTGGATAGAATCTCGCTCATGGAGGAAGAGTACGCGCGCTAGCGCGCTACGGCTTACGCAGTTGATCGGATCAGATAGCCCTTCGGGCAACCCCCGGCACATCAAATTCCGATCACTTGGAGGTATGGCTGAGTGGCTTAAGGCATTGGTTTGCTAAATCGACATACAATAAGATTGTATCATGGGTTCGAATCCCATTTCCTCCGGCACGGAAGTGGAACGAGCGGGCGAAATTACGTGAGAGAAAGAACCTCTTGGTGGAGTCCAGTCCCCCGGAGGACAGAATAGCACTACTTAGTGACTAGGAGCAGAGAGCCCGTTGCGCGTTGTTTGACCGGCCTATCTTCTTTCTATAAGCAAGCTCCCTCCTTTAGTCCAGTCCCTGGACGGCTCTCGGTTCTTGAGCATGTTGGGAGATTAGGCGGCAGTTGAAAGAGCTGCTCGAAAGCTTGACGAACAAGCGAAAAAAGCCCTTTCTAAACTAAACTAAACTAAAAGGGCTTTTCCCTTTATGACTAAACTAATCTAATAGGGCTGCTAGGGCGCTATTCGATGAAGAAAACAGACTTTAGGAAAGTGGTTCAGGTAGCTCAGCTGGTTAGAGCAAAGGACTGAAAATCCTTGTGTCAGTGGTTCGAATCCACTTCTAAGCGGGCGAAGGGTCCAAACCGTAGCCGGGAGCGAGCCGGATTTTCAAATTCAAGCAAGTCCAAGAGGAAGCCAAAAAATGTGAGCGCTCCAGCACTATACGGCTTATTGGCGTCGCCCTATCTTGCTGGAGGCTGATTTTCTAAAAAAAGCGGTTGAAACCGGTTCTCGCGTCCTTGTGCCAAAAAGGATGAGCGAGTTCGGTTCGAGTCTTCATCGATCGGGTAGATCTATATGCTTCGGAGGGTGAGACGAGGTGTAGCGCAGTCTGGTCAGCGCATCTGTTTTGGGTACAGAGGGCCATAGGTTCGAATCCTGTCACCTTGATGTAACGCTGAAGTCAGCAAATACTAAAATATGAACATGAACATCCATCGACCGTTACCACTTCCTCTTACCTTCTGTTGAGACTGAGATAGAGGACTGGGCTTTCTCCCTCTTCTACCGAGAGGCCGCGGGAGGAAAGGATGAGACAGAGTTTACTCCCGGATGGTAGGAAGAATATAAAGGAGGATGAGTTTTGGTACTTTAACCGAGGAAGACTCGGACCCGCCTCTTTGTTTGAATCACAGACAGTTCGGGCAGGCCCGCAGGACTGGAATTCAGAAAAGAAGGAATGTCTGGCTTTTCCTATTCTAGTGCTGGTTCTTGCTCGGTATATATCGCTTCACTTTGAGTTGGCTTGGCCCGCGCCTTGACCGCCTTGAAAGGCCCCTCCTTCCCGGCCTGGGGAGGGTGCAAGGTCTCACGATGCCCCTCCCTCCACCCGTAGAGAGAGCCAGAGTTAAGCCTCTGTATGACAGATTGATAGTAAGATCAATCATGGTTTAGTTTCATTCAGGATCGACATGCCCCAAGTTTTAAGAATTCGATGACAGGCCTTCGCTGCAAAAGATCCCGAAATGGGTCGATTCGGAATCGGCTGGATTGGAAGGATCCGGAGCCACAAGGATCTTCAACGGGTTTGAAACTCTTTTGATTTCAGGCGGTCGGCCCAATTAGCTATAAATCAAGCTTGTCGACTATCAAAGAAAAAGCCGGTTCGAACTTGTGATTTCGATAGGAACGATCCGAAAAGCTTCTTCCAGCTAGAGGGCGGGTCTAGCGGAAAGCGAGAAGCTCGCAACAGCTAAATCACGATCTCCGAGCGAGCTCATATTGACATGAGGCTGCCTCTTTTCAATGCTGGGAGTGAAGCGAACTAAGAGCTATCTATTCAATCGGGGAGATGGCAAGCAGAACGCACCCAAACTCATAGGCAATGACATTTCCGAGCTACCACATTCACGCATGCCGCAGGAGATCATATGCAGTTTCCCCGGTCTACCTGTTCAAGCGAGCGCTTGCAAGCAGCCAGAACGTACATCGTACAAGATGTCGCTCACTTTTTTTAGGAGGAGGTGAGATTAGAACCTTACTCCCTTCATTTGACTTGGAGCTATTATGCCTTTACCACTATGCATAGGGTTTCACCTCCCCTGGACGAACAATCGAGAAAGAAGCATTTCCCCCTCCCCGATGCTCTAAGTCTTAAAAAAAGAAGTGTTTCCATTTTTACGAAAGCTGTTGACGGCTCAACAAAACAAGGAAGAGAGAACGAAAGCTAGCTCGTCTGAAAAGAGGTAAGCAAGGGTCCAGCTTTAAGTAGTCCGATAGTTCAACCAACGCTGTAGAAGGTTCTTTCTAAGCAGCGTCAGAGAAAGCAATAGTCAAGAAAGCAGGCAAGTAGTAAGCTGGCCAAGTCAAACTAAGCAGAAGTTGAAGGAAGGAGACTTTTTTTTGGAAGTTTGAGAGATAGTGAGGCAATGAAATTGTTGACAAATATACGAAAAGGAGAAGCATTGAAGCGTCGCCCCAAGCCCTATTTTTCAGCAATGACCGGTCAAGGTCAATCAAAGCGGAGATTGACAGATGATTCTAAGCATAGAAGAGCTCTTAACAAGTCTGATCACCATCTATAGAAGGATTGAACGGCAGATTGATCATCGACTCAAGCACGTATTGCCAGCTTCACATTACAACATGTCCCCTGAAAGGTCAACAAAGAGCGCCTCCCTCCACACTAAACCGAAAAACCGGACCCCTTGAGCTGAACCAACAAAGCATTCCATTGAACCATTGAATGCCCTCCGTCAAAGCCACTTTCGGGGGAGAACTCTTGCTCCCTGGCTCCCTAAAACCAAGAGACAATGCATAAGATGCAGAGGCAACTTATGTTGAAGAGTTAGTCTCTATCCTATGTCTAGGAGTAGAGAAGAGAGCACCTTCAACCGACAAAGCAACCCGCTTTGCCTGCTCTTCCTGCTCGGCCAAGATGTGTTAAACTTTTCCTTCTTAAAAAATGTATCTAAAGGTGGATAATGGTACTACTGGTCTGCTGCTTTGACTTTTTCTTTTTCCAACTATACTGTGACGAAAGAAAGCAAAGAAACTCAGCTTCTTGCAGGTCCCAATAAGCGGGTAACTAAAGTCTACTCGTCAAGTAAAGCCTCACTTTTTCAGCGAAGGCCAGAGCCGATTCAATCAATGCGACTTCGTCCCACCAGTCAAAAAGGAAAGAATATTCTGAAGTGGGCAAGGAAGAAAGAAGCAGGTCGTCAGTGTAGAAAGAGAATCTTCTCATTCAAAAAATGCCCTCTTATGCGCTATCCGATCTCGGTGAAGCCAATGGGTTAGCAATGATCCTATCAATTGACTAGTTTCGGGACTTCTCCTGAAGAATGACCAAGGGAACCGACCGTATCAAAGTAGTGTGATCTCTTGGCATAGTTGAAACTCGATGTCAGAAAGCACGTTCCTCGCGTAGAAGCCCGAACTCTTGGACGAAGGTCAGATTCAGCGAACGGAAGGGTAGGTTAGCTTTCTCACTCTCCTTGCTTTCTCTCAAGAATTTCATCTTCTGATGAACTACCGATTGCTTGGTTGAGTTCTCTCACATAGCGTCAAGGAATCGAAGCAATCCTGAGAGCGTATGGCATAGGGCAAAGTCGACATTTTCGTGATTTTAGGTCAGAAAATGCCCCTTTAGCCCACTCTCTTTTTACGTAGCCAACTAGTTGGTGTACTCTCCTTCGACGCTGACTCGATAGAAGTAAAGCTCTTTGTCTCAAACAATTTCATTGCCTCACTTCGATCGCCTCGCATTATTGTAAACTATTTGATCTTAGTCGTCTTGCGTGGAAGGAGCCAGATGACAGAGACTTTTCTCACTCCTCTATACTATTAGATTGCGTTCGACTACCCGATCGATGACGAACCTAACCACCCTGCTTTTGGAGATGACGGAGACTTTACTCGATGTCTTGACCCATTCATAGTCTGCTAATCTAATCCCAACGTCTTTGATCCTGACAAGCTTGGATAGGACTATATCTTTGTCTTTTGTTTGTTACACAACACCTTTGTTCTTCCGGCTATGGTTCTTTCTATTCTGATTTCTTACTTATTTATGGTCTGGCCTTTTTCAACCTCTTTTTCAGGTAGAGTATCTGAGAGCCTTGTTCAACTGTGCCCACAGACCCGTAAGCCCTCGAGGCAAGACGAAAAGGAAGAGATGCTCTGGCTTTCTTTGGTCTTGAACTCGCTCCCCGCTGGAGAATGAATGTTGGAAATTTTTCGATGACATGTTCTTTTGAGTGCACGATTTCTTAGCTGTGCCTGTTCGATACCGAGCTCTTTGATGGCCTTTCTTTATCCGTTCACGCTAAAAGGTAGTGAGTGGAGTCAGGCACAAAGCGATCCTCAGCAGCCGAAAGAAGCCTTGTTCTGTCTCCTGTTGAAGTGGTGACTTACCTGCAACATAAGTTTTGCAAACCTAGGAAAATTCCACTTTCCACTAGACGAAGGCAAAAAGAAAAAGATAGAATAAGACGGTTTTTCAGGCGTATAGAGAATGACACGATCATCTAGCCTTGGTCTTCTCATCATCTGATTCCCGAAAGGCGGAACTGAAGAACGCACTGTTTGGGACTGGGCACGATCCCTCTTCTTTCTTTAGACTCTCGTTTTTTTTTTCTGGATGTGGATTGAGCATTTTGTTGAGTCTTGTTTTTGCGCTTGTTAACTTTCTTCTTTTTGACTGGACAACTGGATGCGAATCTTGCTCTACCATCCCTTTCTTTAAAAAGAAAGAACTCTAGTGAATGGCTAAGAGGAAGTGCCTCTGGTATTTCTGTTTCGACATGGCCTTGATCTTCTGGTGAAGTGGCAGTAATGTGAGCCTTATCCAATCCCTTTTCCAACCAAGGATATTGAGTCTGACCGAGGTTGATTTCTCATTCTTGGCTGTCTAGCTATGACTAAAAAACCTACTTGTGACAACTCGATACTGGAAGCTTTGATGAGACTCTTTTTGCCAGCACACGACCATAAGCTGTCTTTGCTTATTTCCTTGCTTGGCTATCCTCGAATGGCTTGGTACGCGCCTGCTTTTGAGAGCCTTTCTGCTGGTTCCCTTCGTCGGCGTCATTGAACTTCGTGAGCATTTTTTCAAGAATGTTCAGCTCAAAACGAATGGTCAAAGGAATTGATGATTCGTGTTTAGTTCTGTTCTATTCCTAGTTTTTTAGTACACCCATGTAGAAGGATCTTTCTGACGCTAAGCGCGCTGCTTCCTGTCCAAGTGAAGAATATCTTGTCCAAGTCCTTCCAGCTTGCATCCTTCTTCTGCCATTGGGAATGGAACATCTCTCAACTTGTAAGTAGTAGAAATTAAGGACTCTGTTGTAGGTTTTGGTTGATTAAAGAATCTTCTCAGAAGCCCATGTTTATTGTCAAAAACGAGACCTTTACGGGTCTGCTCCTTTTTCGGGTCTTGGCGCCTTGGCTGCTGCTTAAACAGGACATCCTCTCAGAAGGCCGTGTATATTAGTAAAAGATGTGACTTTCACAGGTCCGATTGCTCCTTGCCGTCAAATGGAAAGTTAGCTCATAGGGCTTTTCTGGTACTCTGCGGAAGATGCGTGAATTGGCCTGCTTTTTCCCTTTCAGTATGCGCGAGTTGCAGGTCTGTGCAGCAGAAGCTTTGACATATCGGGTGCTGGATATGCTTCTATCCTCTTACCGAATTCTCTGTCATTTTCTTTAATATTAAGTGTTGTAAGATGTTGTAAAAAATGTTCTAGTTGAAAGAAATTCCACCTCCTCCTTTTCTAGCTCTTTGATGAGCTCTTCGAGAGTCATGATATAGGCGTAGGCTCATGACTCTTGAAAGTGAATATCGCTCGCAATGGCCGCCCTGATAGTTGAACCTTTCAACGGAAAATTTCTTATGCTAGCTCCAATGAGTAGTAGAGGAAAGCTCGGCCTCAGTGCGTCCTACTTGTGTCGTGTTTTAAGCTTGCTATGCATTCTTGCTTTATCTACCATTCTTTACAATCCATTTTTTGTATGCCCGCTGCTTCGTCCACAATTACTGACAATCCATCTTATCTTTATTGGGATCATACTCTCTTGGACTTCAAATATTTTTTTTTATCTGTATTGGGAATTATTCTCTGGGCTTTCCATGGGACCATGCTTTGGATTTCAATCCGAGATCATCCCTTGGGGTTTAGTTCATTCTCTTGGTTAGTTGATCTCTTGCTTAGTTCATTCCATTTACTGCCCCTCTTTTGCTTGATGAAAGACATCCTGGCAAAGGCCGTGTATTTTTAATAAAGGGGACTTTCATGGGTCCGATGGCTCTTTGACTGGTGTGCTTGAAAATGGTGATTGAAAAATGGGCTTTTGAAATTCGATTTGTCGCAACAAGAGGTATTGTCTCCGCCTTTTTAAGTAGGGATCATCTCTCAAGTGTTATGATCTTCCATTGATTGTTGCTCGGTAATGGCCTAAGGCTCAATGATTGATCTTCTGCGCTAAGGATGGATCAGCTAGCAGTAGTTGTAATAGCCACGCCAGTCAGTGAAAAGCATGAAAGCAGCGGCCTTATTAGATGTGGGGCTTCTAGCTCTCGTAGTCAGAGTAGCAATAGCAAGCGGTAGCCGTATCAGCCCAGCTTGTAATAGATAAAGGCTGCTGTAGCCTTTAAAGGTCAGGTAGTTAGGGAATGAGCAATAGTCCAAGTGATAAGGTGAGGTAATAAAGCTGGTCAGACAGTAATCATAGGCAAGGTTCCCAATCTTTGAAAAGAATCAATAAAGGCGAAAGGTAAGTAGTCGTAGCTGCACAAGAAGCGGTAACAGCAAGAAGCAGCAAGCATAGGCAAGCAAGCAGTGATCTCGGGTAAAGTAGTCAGAAGGGTTCGCTAAGAAGACAGGTCAAACTTTTCATTGACTAGCTAGCAGGAAGCGGTAGTCCGGTAAAAGCAATAAGAGTATTGAGGCCATAATACCGGTGTTTTCATTGGTCAGCAAGAGTAGGCCCGCCGATAAGGCCAAGAGCAAGCAAGAGTAGTCCTATCTGCTTAGAAGGATTCGATAAAGAGAATGCGAGTGAGAAAGACTTGGACAAGACAACAGATGACGCACTAATTGCACCTCCTGGTACTAAGAACTCGAGTGCCGACTGTTGCTACAGTGTTTTAAAAGAGAGTTCTCGCTATTGTAGATTTACGAATTGATAGGCGCATTTTACCGGAAAGAGATAGACGGGCAGAAGATCAATGAAAAAAGACTAGCTAGCGTGAGCGGGAGGAGTCTACGACAACCAATACTTATCCAATGAAATTCCCAATTACAGCAGACTTGGACTGAGCAATTGAAGTGAAGACCTCAGGTCTAGGGGGCCCAATCATTGCATTTGAAAGCAGCGCGTCAAAGCCTATAAGAGCTGTAAACTCGTGATATAGGCACGTAAACGTAAAGAAGGGCTGAACCCCTTACTCATGGAAGTACTAGCAGCTGGAGGGGCAGGATAAGCTAAGAAGCGGCGGGAAGAGGGTGCGAGATAGATATAAGTGTTCTTCGTTGGATGGGACGGACTGACTTCCTTAAACAAGAGGCTGACTAGAAGATGGATATTGCGGAACGCTAAAAGGATAGCGACGGGGTGTAGTGGTTGTTTTGGAGGTCGCATACCTTGGTTGCAGTGACATCGACACTGACGAGTCCTCTCATTTCCGCAGTCCCAACAAGACTAGCAGTAAGGGACGCAGAGGGTGCACTTGGAGAATTCGTTCCTAAGTCAACATCACGAGCAGGTCCTGCGGATATATAGCCGAGTGAATTTCGAAGCTTGCTCTCCCAAAGGAGCTTTCTAGCTACTGACCTCGTGGAGGACCCTTTTTGCCAAGCACATCCATCAACGGAGGTCGAATTCAAGCAGCGAATGAGAATAGGGGGATCGAAAGAGGAATTCGTTTAAGCAAGAGCGCGGATGAGCGAACTCCCTTAACCTATCGAGCAATGAATGTGCAACTACCGATTATTAGGGGCCAGTCTCCTCCTCTTTATTAGTTTAATTCACCACTCCGTAGGCTGCAATTTATGGATGCTAAGGAAGCCTATCGAGGGAAAGACCCTATTTGATCGCTCGAACCGAGCTTGATTACGGATGAGAAGCCAATTAAGTTATCGGCGAGGGAACAAGTGCAACCAAGGCCAAGACCAGAAGGAGTACTACCATTCGCGATGAAAGAAGAAAAGATGCGAGCCGGAAGGACGACGAGAGATGATCGCTCGGAGGAGGCACTAATTAGACGGGAGAGCCTTGGAGAGGGGGACCGGGGCCAAGCTGAGCTTATAAACATATGCTGCATGGTTTAATAAAGGAGAGCATTCAACTCGTGTGTTTGGCGTGGATCATAGAGGCGGATTTACCGTGGGATGGATTCCCAAAGGTAAGACCTTGCCTGGGAGTAGTGCGCTTAGCGTGGGAAAGATCCTCTTTACGGCGAAGGTAGGAAATCGATCGGAGGCTAGGGAGCGGAGAAATTCCTTCCGTTTTTTCGAATTGCTAAACAACATCGGATGAGGCCTCCCTTAATATTATATTATATTAATAATGGAAGCAAGAAATTCATCCTACTTTTTGTTCTCAAAGGCGGGCGCTTAGGGTACAGCTGCGTGAAAACTTCTAATCTTCGCCCATCAATTTAGACCAGCCACTGACCTATCGGACACTTTTCAGACAGAAGTCGTCATTTTCTTGTTTAGAGGTCGGTTCTGCACTGCAAGGGGAGCTCGCTCGATTCGATCGGGGAGAAAGCACACACGATCTATGTATAGATGAATAATACCAGTTGAGTCGGATGGTGCTAGTGTTCTCACTTACGAAAAAAGGGGCTTAACCAGAGGCAAAGAAAGAGTTTCCTTCCTTTGCTATTCTATTCAGTGGCGAGCAATTCTATCCTAAATGGTGTAGATTGCTTCTTTCCCTCTTTGCTTGTGTTGTGCCTGTGCCGATGCCTATAGTTAAAAAGAAAGGAAAGACTCAAATACGCCAACTCATTTAGTATAGTCAAACTCAACATACGACGAGGCTCCTCAAAGCCAAGTTTCTCAGGATTGCGATCAACATTCTTCTTGGGGGTTGCTTGTATGGCTTATATCCCTATTTTATAGGTAGCCTGTGTTCTACCAGATCCCTGGAAAGACTAGGCATTTCGTGGTAATCCCAGGCGAAACGACACAATTTCGATATTCTTTTAAGAAAGAAGCTCGATGAGCTTTTCCCCAAACTCCCCTTTTACTATACCACTGATGTAGATAGACTTGTGGACATCTCCGTCCCACCAGGTTTTTGAAATAGAAAGTTCGATTCGAAGGATTCTCCTGTTTATGGCTCTTGCCCGTACTTTAAACTTTACATTACTGGATACTTATGTTGTTAAATTTTTGCTGAAAAAAGATTCTAATTTTCGCAACTTTTATCTAAAGGTAGTTGGTTGGGGAAGAGTTAGAGAGACTTTTGTATTTAGATCTGAGTCCTTCCTTACATACAATTTATCGACCTCCTTTTTTGAGAAAACGAAATTTTCACGATAGCCTTGTTTTGAAATTGATTTATTCCTTTTTGTAATTACCTATTTTTTATTCGAAGTGAAAAGATTGGAAAGGGGCATGGAATACCGCCAGTCGGACTTATAAGCCTAGTCTTGATGAACTTCCTTCTCGACGATTTCGATCGGGAATTCTTGTTTGTCTTACTGGGATTCGTTATGTAAGGGTGTGTTCTGTTATATGCCCACCTAGACCAGATTCATTATTAAAGAATTCTCTTTCGACGAAATTCTCGAAAGTCTTTTCTTGGAACTTCATTTCCAGTGAAAGGAGTGTAGGCTTGCTTCGCATAGGCTACACAAGCCAGGGGCGAAAGGAAAAAGAAGCCTTTGAGTCATTGAAACAGAAAAGAAGGGTGCTCTTGCTATGCCTGAATTGCGAATACCATTTTCTATAGAAAAGATGGATGCATCCGGACACGCTATGGGAGCAGTTTTCCTACAAGGAAGTAAGCCAGTGTGTTCTCATTCAAAATTCTTTTCCGGTTCGGTGCTGAATTATACAACCTACGAAAAGGATATGCATTAGTGCTTTCTCTTTAAAAAGTGAACACTCCCTTGGGAGAAGTAGGCTTAATGGGTAACTCAGGGGTAGAATTTGTACCAGTGGAAAAGGAGAACTTAGTGCTCGTAAGAGTGGATAGAAAAACTTGTTTAGATAAAGCATGGAGGGAACAATCCTGATGCCGGATTTGAACCTAATGACCATGTGGTCTTGAGATTGACTTTCAGACTGGATACTTGTGTCCAGAGTAGTGGAGACCGGCGCACTCTCACTAGAAGGAGAGATTGAAGATGAACCCAGCACCATATAGAAAGTTTTGACTCTCACTTCCTCAAATTCCAAGTCTCTTTCATGAGGGCTGCGCTTTTCACCTACTCGATTGAATTCACTGCCACATCCGTAAGAGAAGTGGGCAAAAAGCTGCTCTCCTAACCGGTACCGGTGGTGGTGTCATAGAAGTAAGCGCTGTTGTCGGAAGGAGTAAGGACTAAATGCCCAGAGTCAACTGCTGGTGGTTCAAGAAGTGAATCAGATTCATCCTATAATAAGTAAGAAGATGGTACGAAAGGGATTGATTGGGATTCATCGACATCTGAGATTCATTTCTAAAAGAATGGCACTAATTAATTCCTCAATAGGAACTGAACTGAACGCTGGAAGCTTACTCTGGTCGGCAGCCAGCAACTTCTTTGAGATCTTTATGAGTCTGCCCCCGATTCATTGAGCAACCTTCTACTGTCTCTGAGACTTTGACGTCAAAGACTAATCCGGCTTATCCGATCAGAGAATAGAATCATATCCAAGATGAATAAATGAACCTTACTAAGCTTGAAGTCAAATAAGGACTATTTACCGGTCCCAAGGAGCAGCTGATCACGAAGGCAAGATAGTTTGCTGAGCGGAATCCGCTTCCGAACTCAGAACCCTTATCTTAAACTAGGGGAGGGCATACGAGGTAGTGACCGAATGACCCAATGTGTCTTTCCTGTTTGTTGTTCCAACTTTCGCTAAGAAGAACCGTTATCCCCCGTATGGAGCCACCGTCGCTTCGGTCGGCTAGCTCTCGAATCGATAGACCGCCGATTTCTTTCTCAGTCGATGGGGTGACATTCCTCTCATTTCCGAATCCAAAATGATTCCTGGATTTGGCTATCTATCATCATCAAGAGGGCCCAGCCCATTTATTTGTCATGTCACGACAGTTGCTTTCCGGTTTGCATCTCTGCAGCACAAGCATCTGGTACAAAGCATTGCATTCTTTAATCACAGTTGTGGCGTGAAAGAGTTCGTCACAGGATCAACGGATACATTCAATTCACCACGGCGGCATTAATGAGAAAAGAAGAAGTACCACGATCATGAAGGAATAGCTCGACCCACCCAGATGTATACTCAAGTTGATTCCGACTTCGACGATTGCCGAATCAAAAAGAAATACACTAGAATCTTAGCTACGAAAGCAGATGCATTGAATAATCCCATCTGAACAAAAAGGAGAGTTTCCGAACTTAACACAGCCTATTGTATAGATGCGCAACCTATAATCGGGCTAACGGTTTATTTGCTCGTTAGGCTTTCCTGTTCGAGCAGGCATAGGAACAGTTAAGCCAGCATAGAGCAAAGCTCAACCAATGGGCTATTTGCTATAGTTCAAAGCCCTGTTCATAGAAGGTCCGGAGACATGAGAAGGTGGTTTACTTACTTGCTGCTTTTAAGAGCAAGGCGGTCTAGCTGCTGTTCCAAAGCTTTCATGCCACCTAAAGGGAGAACGAGATGCGAACAACGGGCAAAGGAGCAGATCAGGTTGTTTACTGACTTTTGTACTAGCTGTACTAGCGTGAGCGTACTTGTGTGTTAAAGGGCTACTTTATTTGGGCTGCTAAGTAGAAGTAGAAGCTATAGGCTTTCGCTTTCGCGCCTTGCCTTGCTGTTAAGTAAGGTGGAAGCTAGCTACTTGCTTGTTAAAGGTGCTTGCCCGCGGCTATTCGTAGATCTGGAGTTCTGCCCTATAGCCGATTGTGCTACTTTCAATCCTGAGTAGCGGGTATTAGGTGAGAGGGCGCCTATATCATAGCTGTTACTGTGCTTTCTGGATACCTTTCCATGCTTTAACAAGCCAGCTACGCACCTTGCTCTTATAAGCAAGTCGCTTTGATTTGGGAATAAGCTGGAAGTAGTATGTATGAGTTGAAGTGAAGGGCGCTAGTAAGTAATAATAAGTAGAGCGGAACACTGTTGGCTGAACAAAAGACGTATGACTTGAGAAAGTAAGATCGGAGATCTGTTGTCGGGAAAAGGAGTGAACATGGTACTTTCGAATAAGAATAATAGGGACTAATAGGAGAATGCAAATAATAGGTCCTTTTAGCCAAATCCAGGCTTTTTAGTTTGTAGCTAGGCAGCTAAGCCAGTAGTAGTTCAGTTCAGGTCAGGGCATGAAGCTACAGGTTCTATTTGCGGTCGTGAGACAGAGGTCAGAGGCAACTTGTTATATAGGTAGCCGTGCGTGTTAATAGATCTTATTCTATACTAGTAGTAGCAGTAGTGGGTGAATCGGTTTCTTAGGTAAGGTTGACTTTCTTTATTAGAAGGATAAGCACGGTTATTGCTGTTTGTCCCAACATTCAGCCGAGGTAGGCTACAAACTTGCTCGTTAGAAGTAGTTAACGAACGGAAATAAGGCCATTTGATGTCTATAAGTGAAGATTGGATGGATGCCCGCTCCCTGGGTATGCTTTCAAAAGGGCTGTTTTCATGCGTGCTGGTGTTCGTGGTCTGTTGGTTTTTCTGTTCTCGTGGGGGAAGGCGGGATTGGAGCATCTACCAGTTGAGAGTGTGCTCGGGCAAGAGGTTGACTATTCTACAGGCCACTTAGCTAAACGAAATCCTGAGTATCGATTGTCGTGTGAGTCTCGACCAATGTGTAGCTGCCGTTAAAAGGCTATAAGTAACGGCATTCTCAGTTAAGATAACAGGATTCAAGCTTGAAAAAGTGTACGTGCTTCTTATGTTATAAGTAGATGTAGATGTGAAGGTGCCTAAGGAACCGCCCTAACTCATATCTTCCTTCCTCTGGGACATTGGTGCACTTGCAAAGTACTCCTATCCGCTTGTAGAGAGTCTTTCTCCGACCTTTGAAGTTGAACACTTTCTCAATTGTGAGCTGGAAAGTGAGTCTGAAGCGAGTTGGTATGGTCTAGGGCTTCCGATTCACAGGCTATGAGAAGGCCTTCCAACTCTTTCATAATCGTTCGAAGAAGTGGCCGAAGAAGGACCGGCTGGAGAGTAAGTAGTACTAAAGTCTGTTGGTGGGTAGGGTCAAGTTGTTGAGGGTTCCAAACCTCTATAGTAAGTAAATAAAGCATAGAGAAAGTGCGCTCTATAGCTAGCTCCAATTGAACAGGTTGAGGAGAAGAGCTAGTTCCCTTTTTCACTACGTAAGCCTCGGGCTAGTGCTTTATTAAAACTAGCCCTGAACCAGGGCGGAAGGAATAGCACGCAAAAGCCGGTTGGGTCGGAAGAGCAAGCTTCTTCTTTTCAGGCTTCAAGTCTTGTTGTCTTTCTTTCGGAATCCTTAGGTTAAGAATACGAATCCCATTTCCTTGAAAGGAAGGTATCCTCTACCCGACTTTCTTTGTTTTTAGTAAGGAAACTCAGTTTCTTTCCGATTCCGTTAGTGATTAGTGATCCCGAATCGAGCCTGATGCCTAGCCGGGATTATTGCGTTGGATTGATCAGCGGAGTAGTAAACTCTTTTGACGGACGGAGTGCCTATTTCACATGGAAACGTGACCTGCTGTGCCGGTCGAGGCTCAAAACTGAGCGTTGTAGTCCACGGACTTTGACTCCGGGGAAGCTCATTCAGTTATGGAATGCGTTAAGGGCTCTTAAGGAGGAGAGAGAGGGGCTAAACCCACCATCCCTAGCTGGAAAGTCTCATTGAGTTCCCAGCTAGGCCTACGCTACGATCGTTAGAACTCCCTCCAATCGGTTCAAAGCCGCAGATCAAGGTTGTTGTGCTTTCTCTTTGTCCAGAAGACTAAGTAGTTGACGAGGTCTCATTTCCTGACTACTACTAAAAGGCAACAAGCCTTGTTTGTTGCGCATAGCGAAGAAGGGACTTGTCTCATTGAATTTGAGGGCAAAAAACCAACCTGGTAAAGAGGGTAGGTGGGTGGGGAAGGAAGTGCGAGATCCGGTCATTGAGAACAAGATATTGAAAGCTTCAAACAAGTAGTCCGCTAATGTATCAAAATAGAGCTTCCAGAGGCAAGCCGAAGCGGAGAATGTATCTCTTAAAGAGTCTCTCTGAGTAGTCTATCAAAGCACAACGAGAATGGCTCTGACTAAGCATCTGGTGAGGGATCAGCTGTGAAGCTAGAAAAGCCAGATGAGGCTGGTGACAAGTTCAAATTGGACTTTTTGTGACCAATATCTGACCGAGAAATGAGTTGATGAACCCTCATGGGTGGTCTTACCATAGATAGGAATTTCTCCATTCTTCGATGATCCAACGCGCTAAGGTAATTCATGTTCTCAGTATTCACCACTACCTGTAGGTTCTCCTGGATTCTTCCTTTAAAAGAGGATCTAGCCCTGGCAATTAAGCCAGCGTTCTCACCAGCCAAATTGGAAGTGAAATTCCCAGATGTAGCGAACCTTAACATTGCGGATGCCACGTTATTGTATCCTTCTTCCCCACTCACTCTTATCTTTATCCAAGGAAACCGCATTTTTTTTGCTTTCTTTTCTTTAGAATGAATTCTAGGCAGAGTCTGAGGTAACGGCACCTCAACATACATGACCAACGGTCGGGCAATTCACCGGGCTTTTCGTGAAGAAGATAAGATTGATGACCTTTTTAGTTAGTCCGGCTAAGCACCAACCAAAGCAAAGATAACCATATGTGCAAGCTCGCTGATCCGCTTTTCCACTCTTCAACACGTTCCTTCCACGAATCGCCCATCTAATAGCCCTTTCTTCGGCTTTCAACATTCTTACCGGCCGGGTATAGGTAGTTCACGGATGCTTTTTTCTCATCGAACAGCGGAAAATGAAAATACCGGAACTCCCTCGGCACTTCCTTCGTCTGCTTTCTTCCGCCAGTACTCTTCCCTATTCTACTATTCGATTCTCTTTTCGCCTGCCTAAACTCACCGACCGTGCTTGGATATTCCTTTGACGTACGTGAATTAGGCCCTTGCTTGGCGGGTCGGGCGACCGGTTAGCAGTAGATCCTTTTCCATCCGTGAGAGGTCCTTACTTACGTATGTTATTGAATTCATTACAGAACCAGTCTTTGTAGACAATTTTATACCCCTTGCTTTGCTTCAAAATCTCAGTTTTTACTAGGAAGCCCCCTTTATAACATAACGGAAAAAGCGCTGGAACGAGGTCTCATAAAACCATTGCAGAGACCAAAAGCATGAAAAGAAAAGGGGCTACTGAAAGAGAAAAACGAAGTAAATGGACAAGCAAGATTCGCCCAAATATCCCAGACTTCGGAGAAGGACTGGCCTGATGAAGAGGAGGGAACGTGCCGTTTGAGAGGAAGCAAGGGATGAAAGCGGACTCCTCTAATCCTATAGCTGAAGGATGAATCCCTTCTCGAGTCTCTAGACTTGCTTCCTAAAGCTCTGTGGCTACCTGCCCGTGATCCACTTTTAGACTTTTGGTTTTTTGAGCTTCTCCAGACCACCCCACCACTGGCAGCCTTAGCTTGTGTGACTTCCGCTCAAGAAATGAGAGTCAAGCTGTGAACAACGAAGAATAAAAATAGACATTGGGACGTCGGGGTCTAACTTCCTTTCCCCTGTTGTCCAATTCCTTCCTTTGGCTGGAAGCCTTTACTGGAGTCGGCCTACCTATATAGAACCGGATTGCCGATAGAAGTAGATCTTGCTTACCGGTCGGTCATACAAGTTTGGTTAATATAAATAAGTTTTGACCTTTGAATTTGAAATGAATTTGAAAAAGGTTTGGCCACAGCTGCTCTAGCCGTGTTGCAAAAGAAGGAAATACGGAACAACTTACTTTCGGAGGGACAACTCAAAGTTTCCGGGCGGTATACCCGTCTCCTACTATTCAACATCAACATTTTCGCTTAGGTTTTCTCTGGCTTTTCTACTCGTCTGGCATTCTGTTCTCCTTTGTCTTATTTTTTTATTACATCTTTCTTTGTTATTATCCCTTGAGTTGACTTAGTAGGTTGAAAATCGACTTTGTTTTTTTCGGTTTCATTTCAAGTCTTGCAGAAGACGTCGTTCATTACCATATCAAATAGAGAGGGGTTCCAAACCTCTTACTGATGGAAAGACCACTATTGAGGGAAATTCAGACTCACTCTTGGTATTGATCTGAGAAGACTTTTGCCCCACTGGAAAAGGTTACTTTTGTACAGGCTCTGATTGCAGTTGCCACGGCGAGAAAGTAGTCTTCGTTCCAGTGAGATGTGGGGAATTTCATTCTGAATGGAAAACAACATGACGGGGTTTACATGCAACCTTCGCCAGGGCGATCAGTTTCTTCACATCTAGTTAGTCGACTCAGGAAGGCGTTGTATGGACTAAAACAAGCAAACGTAGGCTCGAAAGCAAGGGAAGGTCCTATTATTGGGGATCTTCCTTGACCTGAAAGCTGGGTGGAAGGGTCTCTTTTTTCTATGTGTTTCGCCCATTCGAGTGTTCTTTGACGATGGCATCATAGGCACCAGGCCCTCGGTCCGTCTGTGCTGCTTCGAATGATAGGCTTTCAACGCTTTCCCTAGCTGTACTGATCTATCTGGCAGTTCACTACGCGCCAAATGATTCTTTGCTATTTCCTCTTTCTCCTCTCGGTCTGCCTGAAAAGAGTTCCCCGTAAGAGGGACAGTCATAACAAGATTCTGATTTGCGGTTTCATCAGACGGGATCAAAGATTTCGAAATTAGCCGATCATAGGTAAGCGGGTTAAGCAAGGGTTGGTCGAGCTGACTTTCGTTTCCTATATCCAACGAGAGGAGGAGAAGATGTACATATATAGTCTTTATACGCTGGATTTTGAACTAATGTCTTTGTAGTACTTTCTTCTTTTCTAGTCGATACTTCTTCAATCATCCGCGGTGGACTCCAATTAAGATACCCGAGCTGTCGTTGACTCCGAATGATGGGAAAGACTTGCCGCCCGAAGAAAGTGGTTCCCTTGACAGTGAATGACCTTTTTCGAAAAGTTAAGAGAGGCCATGACTGATTACGCAGATAGCAAATAAGATAAGGCAGAAAACGCAGGTGCGGAAAGACGCTATTTTAAAATGAAGCGAAATCCGAGCTTTCCGCTCTGATTCAGGGGGAGAAGTTTCCTTCTTAACCATATGCTTCACACATGAAGTCTGTCTTCTCCCTTACGTGATAGGGCTGCCAAGTGCTTGCTTCAGTTACTGCCCAACGAGTTCGGAAATCGACTCCCCATAAGGGCAAGTCCAGTGGAAATGAGGAAAGGAAGGACAGCCACGGAAGCTGGTCAGCCTAAGACCGTAAAAGCCCAGTTCCAGTATTATAGGAAGCATGGCATAGAAAAGAGAGCAGGGCATGTCATGGATTGTAAGGAAGAAGTCACACGTGTACATGAAAGCAAGCGGGAGCAGAGCGTAGGGATGGAGCAAGGAGGATAGTAGTCACTTAGGTGCTCTCTCTGTGCTTCTTTCCTAAGTCCGTAGCTCAAGGTTACCTTAGCAGCAGCAAACCTTACTTAGCTAGCCGCAAGCAAGTTAGCTAGAGCTGAGCTGCCTTACTCTAAGAAGTAAGCAAGTAAACTACCTTTCCTAAGCCTAAGTTTACCCGGCCTAAGCAAGAACAGTTCCCTACCCGGGTAGGGGCTAAGCTCACTCGTTTACCCGTCCGTTCACTGCGTTCACTGCTACGTTCCTAGCTCCAGTTTGACTTTAGCTACGAACTCATAACTACTAGCTCTCTTAAGACCTAACCTCATTCATAACAATGTCAGCGCATCGGGATTATGGTTTCTAATTGGTCCAGAATAGGCCCTCCATCCGCCTATTATCTGACTACCCTTTGTTTAACTCAACAAGAGCAACTGCCTTGCCTTACTTGGCTGGAAGTACAAGAAGGTGCGTAGCTTGTTAGGAATTAGCTGGCTTAGAGATGATAAAACGGATTAGTAGTTCTATTACATAACTCGGGCTTACCTGCTTGCTTACCCGCTCACTCGAACAAGAACTCCAGCTTGGCCAACTTCTAGCCTGCTTTGTCTTTAAAGGTAAGGAAAGAAAAACCTCTTATCGTCTGGGCCTTAACTTCAAATAAAGCGTAACAGCCGTGTGTTAAGCTTATTACGAGTCGATTTTCCGACTTTTAGATGAGTCCAGTCCTTAAGGAAGGACTCAAGTCGTGAAGCCTATCTATGGAGCCTCTGGCTTTAAGGAAGGATGGAAGTCGTAAAGCGTAACAGCTTGATTGGGTTCCTTAGCTTTCCCCTTAGGCTAATAAAGGGACGGGGCCGCTATGGAGTAAGGACCAAGCAAAAGGAGGCAGCCGAGACCAACTCCTTCGGCCGTTACCATCCATATATGGTTTTCTTCTTCTTTCTCTTTCGAATAAATCACTCGGTCGACTTTTGTTCTGTTGTATTTAATGGGCAAATTGGGGTTTCTTTTTTTCTGCAAACTGAAGTTTCTTATTAAGCGTCTCTTGATGCAGCCCCAAAGTGTAGCAATAACCCTTTCTTCCTCTAGCTCTTCGATGTTGGTTCTAAAAGGAATTCTCATGAATCTCTCTTGAAAGGGCCCTTTATTTTTCACCCTTTTTGGTAAATAGTTTGCGATCATAATTATGGGTACATTGGTCTTTTTAGTGAAAATCCTGGTAGTCAAGTCTACACTCTTGTCCGTCCAGCACCTTGAGCAGTGTGTTGGCATATTCGGTTCCGGCTTCCGTATCAGAGGTAATGTCGCTTTGCTCCTCTGGTTCGTTGAATTCATGGAAGACCCACAGATCATAGTAATTGTCTGCTCCAGCGAAATCGTTTTTTCTTGCGCTGGCAAAATAAGTAACACTTTAGAGAGCATGTGAATAATAAGCGTCTTCTGCGTGCTGGGTTGCCCGTATATGAAAAGTTGTCGTGTCTTAATAGGTCTGTGAAAAACGAGTTGGCACGCGATCCAATCCAGGAGTAGATATTTCTCCTTGATTTGCTCAGGCGTGTATTCTCTTGGCCATTGATGTTCTGTTAGGTATTGTACCAATTTTTCTCCAACCGTCTTCTTGACCTGTTTGACAATGTTTAAATCTTCAAAGACGCTTTTCAAATTGTTATAGGATCTTACGGCAGCTTCCCTTAGCTGCTCGTTTTGAGAAATGTCGAACCAATCGTTACAATGTTCTAGCTGTTCCAGGATAATCTTTTTGCTTGTTGTATTGTTTTTCTTTTTTATCCTGGACTTCTCAGCTATTTCATTATTTCTTCTTTGGAGTACTCTCCCCATATGACGGGCTGTTTATCTTGCTTAGTTATGTACGCTAGAGCGTACCCCCATCCTTTTAGGAATCTTACATCGCACTGCTTACCAGGGAATTCCGGGAAAAGTTCCCTTATAAGTCGTGTCCCGTTGTTTTTCGAGACACTCCCGCTTTTAACAACAATATGAAAATGAAAGCCAAATTCTTCGTGTTTTTCTTTTGCGACTACAATAGTTGTACATCGAAAAGCCCCCTTGATTCTATTGATTATGGTCTCTTGGGAAACATCCCGTGTTTCCGCGTGACTCAATGTAATAGAGACAAAGGATCGTATGGTGGTATTATCTTTCGCCTTTTTAGGGCAATAGTTGGTAAGTTAATTCTTGACCATGGTCAAGTTGTTCCTCTCCTTTCCTTTCTTCGTGGCTGGATTCGAAAATGACAGAGATGTAACTCAAGATGGAACTAAGGAAACTCACTTAACTTGCTGCTTTTAAGGCAAGGTAAGCTGATTCGATGCCATCTCTTGCTAACTGCGCATTCTATTCCTCTTTCCCCATGTCAGTTGCTTCTGTCTTCCAACCATCTAAGACCGGATTCAATAGCTGCTCCTTCTCTCTTGTTTTCATCCGATCTATCATCTCGGGGCAGGTATAATAGTATAAGAATAAGACATGGATAGTGCGGCAGTGGGACCGGGAACACCTGTGGAAGCTCCAACTGCAGCAGAACCAACAGGAAAGACTGAAGCGTAAGATGTCCCAGGCTCACAGGAAACAAGGCGCCTTTATAATCATGTTGGGAACTGGAGACTATTCTTTTGGTCCTTGGATTCCTTTCACCGCCAATAGGAGGCAACTCCCCTTCCAAATAGAAGAAGGCGCAGGAAAAGCCACTCTTCTACGATCGCCAGACAGAAAGGAAGGACTTAGGGATATAAATCGAGAAAGCTCTCGGGTAAAATCCCTTCCGCTTAAGGGACGCTATCGTATATTCGTACTGCAGGGACATGCGCTTTGTTTTAGTACTGTGCGCAATGATTGGATTTTCGCTTTGGTGGGGGGCTGCGCCGGAACCCTTGCTTCTAAAGCCAGAAGCACTTAGCGCACCGGATATCAATCTTGTTACTCAAGTTGTTAAAGAGACTTTTGTGAACCGGGTCTGTACCAATCATCCTCAAGTACTCAGCCCGTGCGACTGTGGAGAACCGCTAAATAATATAGCTCGAAGCCTATTTGAGGAACCACCCTTTGACCCACTCGGGATTAAAACTGAGGAAACCGGCAGGGTAAGGGCACTTTCCATCTTTATGGCTGCTATTCTGCTCAGTATAGCACTCGCGGAATCCGTCTCACAACAAGGAGTATACCTCAATCTAAATTAATGAATTAGGGGTAGCCTTGCTTTAATGCGCGCCTTCGTAACAGGGTAGTCATAGGTTTCCCTATGGCTGGATTTAATCCTGATTTTCGGTATGCGGGGAGCGATCAAATTAAATGCTCCTCAACAAAAACAAAAGAAAAAAGAAAGACATGATTCCTGTTCTCAGAGCATTAACCAAATTGACTACGTCAAGACATGAGTATTCAGTACCAGTCAGTGTTGCGCGATAGGAATACAAGGGAAAGCAGATCGATATGAAGAAAACCAATAGTATAACCAAAAGTAACAATACAACAAGTACAATACAGGAAAAAGGAAGGACATTTCAGGAGCATTTCGGGGGAAAGACTTTATTAGAAGTCAGGGAACATCACGATAAGATCTTAACTTAAGGGGCTACCCTTTTTCGAGGGGATTCGGGCTAAAAGCCAGCAAGTTGCAAAAGCAGCAAATCCAGCTTAAATCCATTTATGATGTCATCCAACAAACACAAAGGTCAAGTAAGTTACAGGAAAGAAAATCCCCAGAAAGGGGACTAAAAGCGATCGAAAAAGGATCCTCAAAGAAAGGGATAATCAAGATGAGACAGTTATCTGTAGATCCAAGGAAACTAGGGGGGGATTCCAATAAAGACACAGGAAAGCGGCGAAGTCGCTTGGAGCAAATAATGGCCGTTCTAATACCGTGTATATGTATTGGGTGTACCATCCACTGGAACCTAATACCAGAGCTCCTAGTATTACCAGACGCAAGCTCTTTTTCCACTTTGAAGGAAGCAGCAGAAAGCATACTAAGGGGCGCGGAACTGGAGCATAAGGAAATGAGTCCTCGTTACAAACTACATGTCGACTTTTGAACACTTTTTTCGTTTTAAGATCAAGACAAGGATAGCCGGAGTAGTTGGGACTATAGCAATAAAGATTTCTATTTCTGCTAATGCTAATAAGGGACGTCACCTCTTTTCATACTCGATTTCCCATATGCTGATGCTGATCGTGTGGTTTCTGGAAATCAAAGGAAAAGTGCTACTGACCTCTCTTTCAAGAACCTAACAGAACCTTTGGGAAGTCTCCCTCTGGCTGATCCCGACGTCTGGTTCCCGATCATGCGTGTATTTGCCCACCAACAACTTGACTGACGAACTGGTCGTTCGCATATGTCACTGAATGAAATATCAAATAGAATATGTATACTGACTCGTTACTACTACTTGAACCTTACCTACCCGAGCTATAATACAACCAGGATAGCCTAGGATCAGCAATCGATCGGAAAATCTGCTCAAGCAAGAGAATAAGAGCACTTCTTTTTCACTAAGCAATTCGATCTATGTGCCTTCTCATCCCTAAAGACCTTACCATGTAACTAAAGAAGACTCCTTCCCATCTAAGTAAAGAATAAGCCTTCCACAGCAGTAGGAAGACCTGACCAGTAAATAAGGTAATTGTACTGGACGCTATATATTCATTACAGGGAATAGTCCTGCCTGGAAATATGCCAGGTAATAGGAAAGATGATAGAATTGTACTGTAACTGGATGGAAACTCCCCTTATTAAAAAAGCAAGACAGAAGGACTGCACCTAAAAATGAAATAAATACAACTTATGAAAGAGCTCCTAATTGAACAGTTAGCTATTCAGTAAGAACTTATTCTATCACAGCCTATTCTTTCTTCTTCACTTGCAAAGAACCTATTTGATTCAATTGCAGCTCATTCTATGCTATCAATCCTATTTTGTTCACAGCCTCCTCTTCTGGGAAGGAATCGGAAGTAAGGTAAGGTAGCTTATAGCTTACCCTACCCGTCCTTTGTCTTCTAGGCGTCGGAGGAAGGGAATGGAATGACATTCCTAAGGGTTCTCCGCCTTTTAACCCTTGGCAGGGGAGAAGCACTAATCTCAGTCTATTCGGCCTCGAGGCGATCTAATATCGACTGGGGGACTTTGCCCGCTACTCCGTCAAAGAGGAAGGACAATCCCTTAGCTTAGGTCCCTGCCTTTTAAGGCATTCTAGCAAAGAGAACTGCCTACTCTTTCAAAGAGCTTATTCTGTCAGTTCCTTCTCGAACAAGCCATTTGTTCACAACGCATTCTGTAACAACAGCAACCTATGAGTGCACAACAGCCTACTCTCACTTCTTCTCGAACGGTTGATTCCGTGCCTGAATGTCCAGCTTATTCTTTCAATCCTGTCTTCTATTCTAGTCCTTACCTGTGTAAGCTAGCAGTCTCATTCTCTCGCACTCGCATTCGTCCTTCCTGCTAGTTATCAGTGAGCCTAAAGACATGGAATTACAATTGGCTCTTTCCTGTACTTCCCCTGCTTCCTTTGCCGCTGCATCTCTTCTCGTAACCGGTGTTCTTGTTACAGTAAGCGTTGCAATTGAATCAACTCTTGGCCTATCCGGTGTTTCTGGTGAGTTCATAGCCGCGTTGAAATAAAAAGAGTTGGCAAAACCCGTTGCCGCTGCTTAACTATGAGTACTCGTAGCCGCTTCCGCTATTACAGAATCGGCTGTACATGAATCTGACTCTAGATCTAGAAATTTTATATACATCTATGATATGAAATTTGAAACTAATCCCACATCTGACTCAATAGGAACTGAGACCAGGTATGGTACCCAGGAGCAGAGAAGGACTCAGGCGAAGGAAAGTAATCCTAGCACTACTTAAAGTTAAGCATGTCTATCGGTCGATTTCCCTCATGCGGGAAATAGAACGAGATCTTCTTATTCATTCACGGTCTTACTTATAAAAAGAAAGTCGAGAAGCGCTCAAAAGAGTGAATCTCGATCTTTCTTCTCTTACTCTTATGATATATCTCACACTTACATACTCCTTCCTCTTCTTGCCTGATACAGAGAAGAAGGCTTCAAGCACAGCCATTGATCGACCTGTGGGATTTCACTAATGTCAATGTGATGGATAAGAGTAACTTATCTATGAGCTAGAGGAGTGAGGCTAAGCTATATGCTACCCTATCTTATGAAACCTGAAATGAAAGATCTTGAGACTGGCTGGAACAAAGGGAGACTTAGATCTTTAAAGGTAGCCGGCTACTACTAATAAGAATCTAACTCCTTTCTGAGGAAGGACCTTCCCCTTCTTTATCTTTAGGAGTGAAAGAAAGCGCCTTTGACCCTTATAGTTAGCCCTACGTGGGAAAGCATTTAGCCATTCGTAGATGTAGGGGAATCGAGAAAAGCATCTTTGAAGGAATTCTATTTATATAAAAAGATCTTTTCCTATGCTTTCTTAGTTAGAAGAAGAAAGTCTCCCCTTGGCTACTTACTTAGGTCAATCTGTTCCTCGCCATGCCTTGCCCAGTCGTCACTATTTGATTCCTCCTCGGGATTTTTTTCCATCTCCCCTTAGAGCACCAGCCTTTATTCCGCATCGAGGAGCAGGTATAAGAGTTTTGGTGCGAAGGTCTTAGGCATCTTTCGATGAGAAGGAAATAGGCCCGAAAGCTCGGACTGCTGGAATGCTAGACCGATTGGAAGATGATTACAGAATGCTTACGGAATAGAATGATGCGGGTGGGGAGTTTTCCTAACTCAAGTAAAAGAAAATGGAACTTCTACCAATAAAGGTTAAGGGGATGATCCTACAACTGCAAAAACATAAGCTCGCTCAAGCAAGAAAGCAAAATCAGTCTTTGCTCCGGGAAAGAAAATTCCTTGCTTCTTGAGCTGGTACAAGAACTAAAGCAAAAAGGAGTTCACCAGATTAAGACGATAGGGCTATGCTGGAAATAAAGCCCCTCGCTCTCAGTTACTCTCTCTGCTCCGTCCCTTTCACCGAAGGAAGAAGCTTTTATAGCGTGAAGTGAGACAGCAATGCCCGGAAAAGCATTAATAGAATGAGAAAGAGCAAGAAAAAGAATAGCAAGAGCAATTCGTACCGTACTCTTACAGTTTACCCTTAGCCGACAGGGAGCACTTGCTAACACAAACGTATGGAATGGAAAGAGCTGATTCAAGCTTTGAGAAGAATAATCAATCGCCAATGCTTCTAGACCCCAATCACCAGTCACTCGAGATAGGACTTCTCCTACCTCCATGGTTACCGGCTTCGAAGACTTGGACGGAGGGGAAGACAAGTCAACTCAAGAATACACTGCTTTGACATCCAAAGAAAGGGAAGGAACTTAACTACCTTACACTGATTTGAATCCCTAAACTACTGATAGAAAGAATTTCCAACTCGACGGAAAAAATCTAGCAAGAGAAAGAAAGGATGAAAGAAAGACATACGAATTCCCTTCTAAATCTAAAGGGGCTGCGGGGCCTAGGCCTACAAATAAAGGAAAATCAGGAGCGGGAGGAGTTCAAAAGCATACCACTGACCTTACTAAGACAGTCGGGAATGGTGAGCCACCCGGATACCCATTTCCTCGCTTAGACGGTACCATACGTACTGGCCGGAGAGAGGTAATAGACCGGCATAAGCACTCGTAACTGCTTCATTTATAACATAAACACGAGTTTTTCCATTAGATATAAAGTATAAAGGAAGAGGAAGAAAGAAGACAGAAGCAAGGGAATGAAGACACGACTTAGTTACTAGTCTTAAACTGTTATCCCCGCTGCCCTAACTAGGGTCTCTTTAAAGCGAGCCCATTCTTTCAGCTTTTTTTCATTCTCCCATTCAAAAAGTTAAGATATAGATCTTGTCTCGGTTCGCTTTCTTACTCTTTTTTCTTCCTTCTCTTCCAGGTCAAAGTACTCAGCGAAGAACGAGTCCAAAGCAGAGGATGAACCAATCTTCGACTCTTTTCTTTTTTGACCCCACCCTAACGAGGGAGGAAGGTTTTCACTCGTATGACAAGTGGAGGGAAGGAGCGTAAGCCACTCGACTGTCAGGAGAGGAGCGAGGCCTTTCGGAATAGAATAGGCTCTTTGAAAGGGTCGGTCTTGATGCCTACTGCCACATATGACCATTCCCACGAGCAGTTAACGGATATGGGCAATTGACTGTTTGCAGGATGGAGCTTTTAAGCCATTCGTCGGCGGATAGGAATTAAGCCATTCGAACTTCTAGCTATGCCAATTTTCCCGGGTTTCCATAAACTGGCACGAACAAAAGGCTTTCTATGAGGGGAAATCGGATTGATGCCCAAAATCCCCGGGTTACTTTTTGCCGTGTCTCAGTCGACTTCAAGCTGAAAGCATCACATTTGTACTGTCGGTTGAATACATTGCCCTAAGGCTTAGCCAAGACTAATTCCTTCTATGCGTGCGAGGTGGGCATCTTTTGTCCTGAAGGGGATTCGATTTCTAGCAAAGGAAGATGGGATCGAATCCGCAGCTGGTGGTGAAGGATCAAACCTAGACTCGAAAGCAACAAGCGCCTTGTATAGGTTGGGTGCTTCTTTGTTTTTTATTATATCAAGAAAGGCGAAACTGGACTTTGAGAAAGAAGGAGTGCGTTAGCCTCTCTATACTATAGTAAGGCCCTTTTCTTGCTCGTCAGCGCTTTACTAATAACTTACTAATAACATAGAACATAGAAAGGGCTTTTGCCTATCTTACTAATAAGAAGAAAGGGGCTGCTAGTTGTAGCGCGCTAGCGCCCCTATAGAGTAAGGCTCTTTTTCTGCGAGACTCCATCCAAATCCGCCACTCGTTGGTTGGTGTTCAATTCTTTTTATTGAGAGACTATGCTTTCAATTCCATTCTTCGTCTCTCTAGTCGCAGTATTCTTGCTCAACCCAACATTTGATAGTGCCGTGCCGGGGCGATAGGCGCGCCGCAGTCACGCATTCGAGCAAGAGCCTTTGCCTTTCTTCGTTATGTAAATAGAGGGCCGGAATAAGTGCCAGACCCTCAACAAAAGAATGGATTAAGGTGATAGAGTGTTATCAGAAGACGCTAGGCTTCGGAATTGAAAAACTTTCTCTTTTTTTTTTCGTCAGCGGATTTCGTTCATCAAGTTCTTGTTTGATCTGCCGCTGTTAGAACACCACAATATTCGTCCTTTTTAGGTTAATGCTAATGCTCTCAATGGTGAATCGATCATTCGATATCCTTTGACGACGACGACGGAATGGAAGAAAAGTAATGAAACCAGCGATGGCTACTGAATAACCTCCTTTGACTTTCCCAATAATAAAGCCTTTGACCTTTGTATTCGTTCGCCAAATCTTGTTCAGTTCCATCCAAGCTCGGTTTTGTCTGAATCTTCGTGGAAGAAGAAGAAGCGGTTCACCAACCACTACATCTGTGGATCCCACCAAATCATTAAACCTGGCGGCAGCTCGCTCTTTGATCAGTGATTCACCGGCCACTAGATCGATGAAGAATCTCTCCAAAATCTGCTCTTTGATCAGTGATTCACCGGCCACTAGATCCAGGGATCCTACCTTATTCTCAAACCTGGTGGCTCGGTTGATTGGCACTCCTGTAGGCTCATCTTGCATACAAATTCTGGGGGTCCCAGGTCCTGCATCCACCAAGAACATTTCTTCCCTTAAGCGTAAAACTTCAGATTGTAAGGCGTTTCCACTACATAAGAAAAAACTGGAATTAGATCTTGGAAATGATCGACTCAAATAGATGCTCATCATAAGCTTTTTTTTTCCTCCTCTTCCTAAGGTCGTAGGTTGTTCTTTTTTTTTCGTAACTTTCAGTACCATGTGGCCGTACCTTTTTCTTTTTGTTCTCCGCCTATATTCCATTTTCTTTTGGATGGAGTAGAACTTTTTTTATGTGTGATGGCATGTTTTGCCACAATTGGGAATTTGAGACGTGTGAATTTGAAATGAATTTGGTACAATACTGGCAATGGTACTGTCAATGTTTTTTTCATATGAATGTCAGTCACATCACATATGTCATATCTTAACTTTGACTTTCTTATTCTTCTTCTATGTAATTTAAAAAGCGAATTGGTCGGATCTGTGAATAAGTCGTAAGGTTTGTTTTCGGTGAATACGGCGTAAGTCGGAGTGACTGAGTTGTAGTAGTTTTAGTGTAAATAGTGATAAGTAAGGTAAGTGAGCGAAGTGCCCCACGGGTGTGGGTCACGAGCGGGTTCTCATTGATTTTCTCTTCTAGTGGGCCTGAGGAAGCGGACTCCTAGCTCTGGGTTTCGGTTTAATACCCTATCAACAGTCGCATATCTCTTTATTGTTCTTGGGCAAGCAGCTTTTGCTCAAGTGGAATCAGTTTGGCATATATAAAGAAGTAGTTGATCCTGTCTTATTGTATTAATGAATCTCTAGAGAGAAATCCCCTGGGCCTTAGCTCATTGGGCTGATTGCTTTTCATAGCAAAATTGGAAAGATCAGAGTGGACATTCTTGGATTAGGCTGGTGCTATCTCTTATTTAAGAGAAAGAATAAGGAGAAAGGCTGCCTTAGGTTTAGGAGTTGAGAGTTCTCTCTGCTTGAATAGCCTAGTTTCTTAGCCTTGGTGCCTAGCCTTCTGCTTCTGATCCCGGGAGAATAATAAGAATGGCTGTTGTTTAATCAGCTGTGAAAGACGCTCTTGCTCACGAATCCGCTGTTCTAGCTCAAGCCGAGAAAAACCAGGCTATCTCCGATAAAAAGAAAAGAGGGGTCACGAACGGGAGAAGAATAAGGCAGGATGTCGTTCGACTAGTTTTTAGTTTGAACGTGGGCTATTTAATATTTTTAAATGTCTCTCCTCGCCTAGAAGTCGAAAAAGAAAAGAACTCTTAACGGCAGGAAGCGAAGGCAATGAAATTGTGTAGCCTATGCGAAGAAAGCCTACACTGGCTTAGCTCTTTTCAGGTTGAAGAAAGAGGGGCAGCTTGAAAACTTTCACCATGTTCAGAAAGATGTCTTGGTTGAATGCTTTCTGTGGAGAGAAAGGCTGCTTTTAAGGTGTTCTCTTTCCCGATTTCTGTCGTTCACCTTTTCGGTTTAGTTGAATTCCGTTCTCAGATCAGATTAGATACTATGAACTATTAGTAAGACTGTATAATAGGCATAAGAGACCTAACTAACTGGATTGCTAGCAGTGAGACCGATGCTCTTAATCCGATTGAATCCGCTATTGTGATCATATCACATGCTCTTAGATCAATGGGAGTGAAGTCAGCCTATCCATCAACATCAAGGAAAGACTCTGTCTCCTGTCAACTGCTCTGGGTTAGCGGTGAGGTAAAGAAAAATAAGTGGAATAAACGCTTACCCAACTTAATGATCTTGAGATTTCTGCATCCCAACGCATGCATCATTGAACTTTTCAGGCCTGATATCTCGATCTGCAAAGATCTTGCCATTTTTACTGTTCTCACATTCATGAATACCAAAAGTGATATCCGTATCACTGACTTCCACGAAACCAGTTTCCTCCTCAGACAGAGAGAAGGAACTCATCATATGAATGATGTCAATATCCATGAGAAAGGGTGTATGTGGGACGACAGGAAAAGGATAGTGCGGTTCTGGGAAGGATAAAGACTTTCAATTTTGATCGAATGACTAAGAACTTAATAGGAAAGCAGTAGTCGTGTAGATAGGATGATCAATAAAGGAGAAGGTTCTCAGATCATTCGAGAAGATCAGAGGAGGAAACCTCAACCCTAGGTGAAAGGTGAAAGAGAGAAGAAAAAACAATAGCCCCGAATCCAAACCAAAATAGGCACTCAGTGGTCGCTTACCGACCGACAGAGACTCTCGAGAGAGCTAAGTTTATAACTTCAAAAAAGAATCGAGAAAGACATTGATTGGAGTAGAGTGTATCCAATCCAATGAAAAAAAAGAAGGAGGTGTCGTAAAAAAAAAGACACACAACTGACACACCGTTTATATCTCTCCTCTCAGGTATTTAAATGACCTTGACTTTAGAGACAGGGTCAAGCAAGGTGCTTACCTCTTTTCTTCTCCTGTGAGGTATAAAACGAGGGAAGTCCTTGGACAAAGCCTATTTTACAGGATGAAATGGGAAAGATTCTCAGTCAAATCTTGGAAGATTGCCGCCACTAAGTCACTGTCCGGAAGTGATTCCGTCTCACGTGACATTCAATGGCCCTTTAGTCGTAAGTCTTCGTGGTGGAACCAGCTCTACATTGATCCCTTCTTTTCCATAGGATTCTCACGTCAGTGGTACTATCTCTATCCTGTAATCCAAGGACGCGATACTATTGATAGTCTTAGGGAGAATGAAATGCAATATGTCCCAAGGATGATACCTATCCCTACTCATCGTTTCGCGAAGGCCGTAAACTCATTGGCTCTCCATTTTTCATCTTCTTTCTTATTGCCAACGGAGAGTTTCATTGGTCTTTCATGGATAAACTTTTTGAGTATCCTGTAGGTCGATTAGGCTTTAAGGTTGAAGGGGCCGGGGTGACTGATTTGTATAGTTGAGCCTCTGACCTTGAGAATGTGCTCTGATCCATGCCAATCCAATTGTCAAAGTACTGGTGATCTTCCTTTGAATTATGCATCGCTCACTTACAAATACAAAGGTATCGACGGTATAGACGATGACGGAAGCAAGGTTAAACGTAGTACAAAAGGGAAGCCTCCAACCCTCTGTCCCTTTCATATTAGAGGCTCATCCTGAACCATCGATTGCTTGACCCAGATTCATGAAGGAAGCCAACCGCGGAGTCAAAGCAGCATTTAAGGCATAGCAAAGTACTCTTGCTATAGCTAGAAATGTATGTTTTTCAAATTTTGGTTTGGTATAGAGGGGTCATGGGATGATGGAAGCAAGATAGAGCTGACAGATGGATCAACCCTCCCTCCAATCTCGATGCATCTTTTGATTGAGAATTCGTTTTCGATAGCACTGATTGATGAGAATGCCCTCATTCTCTTGTATACGACGACTTGCTGAGATTGGTGACTGGATAATAGACGACAAGTCATCTCTTTGGATCTCATTCATAAAAAAGAAAGTAAGCACGGCTCTTCTCCCGGAGCCAGCACGAGATGCTTTGCTCTTATCACAGCCGGGATATCTATAGGTAGGACCTTCGAAAGAGACTGTGGATAGTTTAGAATCGGCAACCCCACCCCTTCCATACTGACGGATCCCGAAAGTCTTGATTGCCCCTTGATGATGGCACCTGGTTTAGGCCTTGCAAACTCTTCTTCTATTCCAACGTTCGGAGTGTATAGAGCTATTTCATTGGCTTCCGTCACTTCTATAGTTAGATGGAGGATGAAGAGCATATCCCTCACTTAGGCATTCACCGACCCTTGCTTGCTTTGAGGAAAACCTTCATCCATCTTTCTCTAGCGAAATAGAGAACGCATCATTAGAATCAAAAAATGAGTTTCACAATTCATCCCACTGGCAGAAAAGGTATGAGCAGAGGCCCGAAAAGAAAGGAGAGAGGGAGTGAAGTTTGACCGTGGGAAGAGAGCTTCTTCTACCACCGAAGAGGAGCTCTTACACGACTGAAAGAGAAAGAAGAGTGGAATCAACAATTCCACTCTTCTTTCTCGATGCGAAGAATTTCCCTAGTTAGGATCTCTGTCCCCTTCTTAAACTATGGCATGGCATGCCTCCTCTTCTACTGAAGGGGATTCTCGAACAATGGAAAGCAGTTCCGGCTTGCTTCGCATAGGCTACACAGGGGTTGGGATAAGTTTTTTCAGTTCTATTTTCATTTCACTACTTCGAATTCGGGGATCTAAATCAGAATCTGACTCTTTCTCTTTCCGGCTTAGGTGACGAGATGGGCCTTTCGCTCGGTAATCACTAAAAAAAAAATGACCTTTCGCTTAGTAGCAGCCCGCTACCTTTAAGCTAATCACAAATCTTGACTATCTTCTCTCTTTCTGTTAGAGATGCCAATATCAACTCGTCTCTCTCGCCTGGGAATCCGTGGCTAGTCATTCCCACCTTCATAGCATAGGAAAGATCTTCCAGTCCGGATCTAATCTAACGGCTATATGCGGATCGCCTTGCGCTTGGTATTCGTATTCATTGTAAAGCCTTGAGCTACCACCGGATTCCTCTTCCTCCTGAAATGAAAACCTGAAAAGAGCTCTTTCTCGGCATCCGGATTCTCACCATCCCAGAAGTTGACTTCTTTGCTGGGCTACTAGAATAGGCTATGATTCCTATCTCTCAAGAGTGAGAACCAATCTCCTTTTGAACTCAAAAAGCGTTTAAGCGGGTTATTGAACTTCTATTCTAAATCACCGAATCTCGCATCCAAGCCCGTTCTTTTGGACTCAATCAATGAAAAAGCTTAGTCGGATTCTTACCCACGCTAAACCGATTTAATAGAGGCTTAATAGAGGCCTGGCTAAGGACTGCTACCCTCTATTCTTTTCTTGCTAAGAACGAATTCTCGAAGCCCGGAAGTTCCTTCGTTCCCAACCAGTGATTCTCATGGCCTTCGTGCCAAGGAAAGACTAGCTAAAAGAGCTCCATTACACAGAAGACCAATCGAATCCCGATTCAAGGACAAGCAAGGAAATCCGTCCAATAGAATAGCCGCTTCTTCTTATTAAACTAAACGGATCCATGTTATCAAAGATGAATTTCCCTCGAGCTGGGCATGAGCTATTCCCATCTAGTTACGCGTAGTGGGACTGCGAAAAAGTCTTCCTTTCAAGATCGCCTTGCCTTTATGAAAGTACGCTGTACTGGCCTTTCTTCCCCTAACCCCAGGAAAATCATTGAGTTGCCCCCCTCTTACTATTGAGTTTCCTTCACTCGGGTATTTTAGTTCCACTACACTAAGACGAGAGAAGTCGGGATTTGTGGCCTACCCCACATTTGCCTTCTATGCGCTACGAGCATCGACAAAGATCTCCTTTTAGGAAGATGGGCACATCATATCCCTAAGGGACGAAGGAATAGTGCTGACTTTCCCTCTTAGTAAGGACAGATGTGAACGAATCGGCTTAGCTCCATTACCTTACTACCTTAGATTAGCACTAGGAATATTCTCTAAGACCTATAGGCCAATTAGACAGAATTAGTGGTATAGCTGTTAGATAGTAGTTATAGTAGGAGTAGTCGAAGGAGGTGTAATCAATATTTTACGGATTACCTTTCCTTCTTTACCTTTACCGCTTTACTGTTACACTAAACAGAGTCTTTTTCTTTCAAAAAAAGCAGGAATTTGTGATAGCTGTACCAATTAGAGGAAGGAAGAAGGAAGCGTATCGAAGTCACTTCCGGGGGATAGGTAGGAGCGGCATAAGACTTCCTTGCTTTCTTGCTATCGGAAGTCTATCAAGGAATGTCATACTATCGAACTATAGGCGAGATGAAGGAAGCAAGGGACAAAGCCAAGGTGCGTAGCGGGAGAAGACTTTTAACGCTTTCTTCATTGCGCAAGAATGAATATATTAGTAGGGCAAGGAACTGATTGATCTGTAAGAAACTGTCGTAATAGCACCCGTAATAGGCCTACTTAGAGGAATGGGTAGCGTCTTTACCTTCTTTCATGATGTAGTTGCTTATCCTTTAGGGAAGCATTTCACTCCTAGGTTAAAGAGATGTGGAACTCTTTGACAGCAAGAACTTGAGACTCGGCTTAGTGTGTTACGTGAGAAGGCCTCTCTTTAAGCATCAAAACCTGAGTTACAGGAGGCGAAGTAGGAGAGAGTGGCTCGTCCATCTTTTCGTCTTTTAGACAAGTCTAGTAGGGAGATAATCTTTCCCCACTTCTTTTCTTCTCCTAGTGAGTTAAGCGCGTAAACAGCAACTTCAACAACCTTTCCGTGCCGGTCAGCTAAGAATGAAAACGGCGTACTCTTATATGCATATGATAGCACCAGCGTTTACGCCGCGACAACTAGTAGAATCAAGACAAAAGCAAGACAGGAAGGAAAGAGTTAGATCAAGGAGTGCGTGAAGGTAGGGCAAGGTAATGCGGAGAATGCAACGACTCTTATTTAATTCAAATCCTTCTTAGGGATGGCATGTGTAACCCGTTATAAGAGTCAGGGTCGTTGCGAGAGGACTAGTAAAGTCAAGCCTTACCTTACTGTTGCAAGTCTTTTCGTGTGCATGTCTGCTTTGTTGTTCTCAGATGCTACATAACGGCTCTTTAACGCATCCCCTATATGCTGCTACATAACCGCTCTTAGTACGAATCCCCTGCGTTTATGCCTTCCTTTCGTACTGATCGTCACTGTCTTTCCTTGATGACTCGGATCAATGAGACAAGGAGTTAGTAAGAGCTAGAGCCAAAGGCGTTAAGAAAGAGTGCCAGAAGCGAAATTCAAAGATTTCATTGAAAAATACCGGGAAAATGAAATTCAATTGTACTAGGCCAATTATCGTAGATCGGGGATATTGCTGTACTTCTAGCATTTCTTTGAATTCAAACTATCAGGATTTCAAGCCACATGAAACTGCTAAGATCTAGGAGAGAAAGTCAGGGTGAAGAGGAAAGATAGAAGAAAAGACTTGAATGAGAAAGAAACTTAAAAAAAGTGGAAATATAAAGAAATAAGATATGCCTAGATTATCCTTTAGACTATCGTATAGAGCATCCTATCTGTAAGATAGAGAGGAAAGACCATAAAGATCAATCAATTAGCGAGGTTTTGGGCCGATACAATAAGAACTGCTTACTTATGCCATAATATCAGAGAAAAGTTAGGAATCAACTTCTATAATAGAGTCGATCCACTAAGGTATTGAGCAGCGGTGTAGGCTATCTTTGGTAAGTCTTTTCTTTCTTATGAAAGAAAGCCTTTTTCAAAGATTCTATAGAAATTTCGATATGAAACCGAGATAGTTACCTTGCATAAAATGCTAACGATAGAAGAAAATGCCTATGCTTTCTGATTCTGAAGGTGAGAGAAAAAAACGAAAACTGATTATTAATCAAAATTACAGTTTGAAACTCATGCGATTAACCTCTTTTAATTAACCCGAAAAAATAGGATAGATCTATGAGAAATCTCATTCAGTTCGATATGGTAGATTAAAATAAGACACCAAAAGAATTGACTGCTGAGCCGTATGAGGTAGGAAACTCTCAAGTACGGTTCTAAGGGAAGGAATTGCCCCGCCTATTCCGACCAGGGAGAACAGGCCATTCGACAGGGAGATTCTGAAATTGCGGAGGCGATCAAGCCGCTGAGTATTGGAAACAAGCTATAGCGCTTACTCCTGGTAATTAATTATATTGAAGCGCATAATTGGTTGAAGATCACGAGGCGTTTCGAATAAAAGAACATATATTATTTATAATAATTTATAGAATGAATGTTGACCTCATCAGTCAAATTTCCTTGGGAACCTCTGGGAAGAACCAATCAAAGAATTTCATTATATCCCTTCTAAGATCGTTCTATTTTGTCTGGTATTTCATAGGGATAAAGAATACATAGATAGAGTACAGAATATCTTTCTTTCTTTTCTGCTATTAGCTAAATACTATTTAATAATTTTTAAATCTATAATATAAATAGAATTTTCATTTATAAATAGATAATCTATTTA